TTTGTTCCGTTTTACTTTACAGGAATTGTTAATAAATCTCTGATACAGTAGGAACCAATTATTTCCTTTACATATTTGAGAATTATACATATTTGGTAATTATTGTTTCCCATAAGATGAAAATAACACAAGATTTTTTGCTTAATTATTAATAAGAATACCTCATAATTAAATCCATACGAATCACACTCCTTCATAAACATCGGGAGTCCATTGATGAAAAGGAAAAATAGATAATTTGAAAAGTATCCCAGATGTTATAAAAATAGCAGCTATAAAAATCACAGAACCAAATTGATTCAGATTAATCTGATCAACTGTTTTATCAAGCTGAAATTGACCCCCGGAAATCCCATATAATAAAGAAAATCCATACAGTAGAAAGGATGAACTTACTCCACTAATCATTAAGAATTTCATACCAGCCTCATTTGATCTCATATCCCGTTTAGTATACCCAGATAAAAAACAAGAAGACAAAGATAGAAATTCGAGGGATACGTAAATAGTTATCAAATCATTTGCATAACTTAAAACCATTCCTCCCAAACCTGCAGTTAACTTAAATAAAAGAAATTCAGCTAAAGAAACTTTTGAACAAAGTAAGTAATCAATTGATAAGGAAATAGATAGCAATGAACAAATTAGAATAAAAATCCTGAATATACTTTTAATATCAACGTTAGTAGAATTTCCAAATAAGGTAAGGATTCGCGATTGATGTAATAAAATGATCAAACTAACTAACAGGGATATCATGGAAATCCTGTAAAGAAAAAGTGTGTTTTTCCCTCTCCAAAATAAATCAATTACAATAATTGCAGATAAACTTAAAATCACTATAATCTCTGGTAAGATTGACAAATTGAAAGAAACAGAAATTAATCTTAAAAAGAAAACAGTAATATGATTCATGGTGAAAATCGAGATAATATTTTAAACGTATGACTTCATTTTATGTCATACCTCTTAAAACTAAGAGAATATTGAGAAATAAATTGAATACTTGCATATCTAGTTAACTGCTAAAATTGCATAGAAAGAGATAAACTGGAATTTATCAAAGTTTCATTTTTAATATGGAAAATCCTACGAAAACATACCAAATGAAATGTGACCACCAAACCCTCCTATTCTTTTGAAAAAAGTTGTACCTGGAAAACAAAAAGAATTCATTGAATATCTTTAGATTAAATCTATATTGCAACATCCTTATTGTACTTCTGTGTTTAACTGCTAATGTATTATCGCGAGAAATTTGCAATATATAGATTAATTGACGCAATCTAAGCCTATTAATGGAAGCACGATAGTAAAAAAGAAATACTTGAAAGAGTTCTGCATATCTGAGCATGATTTCATCATCTGTTGAAGAAACCCAAGTCAATTTGCCAACCGGATAGCCATGGATATTACAAAACTTATGTTGTGTTAAAATAATTGTTATTACTGAATTTGGAATCTCAGGACAAAGCCTATTCTTATTTAAAAGAGCAATATATAAACCTACTTCACTTTTTATCCGAATATCTCTAGATATTATTTGTCTAACTAAAATGTAACCCGAAAATGAAACACTTCTAATATAGATTAATGCTAATAGTTGTTCATCAGATTTGGTTTGAAAATGAAAATGAAATCTAAGGCATATACGAAGATAATAAAACCATTTTTCCGTAAAAAAGCGAGTTCCCTCAAAAGATACAAACAACTGATTTGTCCATCTTACATAATGAACACACAATCTTCGATTTATGTGAAAATCAGCATTTATTCTATTCATTTTAGATTCAGATGCCAAAAGAAAACTTTCTTTCCTAAAAATATTTGTAATATCAAGAGATCGTAAATAAGTAATTTGTAACTTACATATTTCTTTCCACGGAATCAATAGAATTGAATCAATCGCAAAAATATAGAAATTCCGAATCAAATTGTTAAGACTGCTTCGTCGCTCCTCTTCACCGGAAGAGTAAATATTTATTAAGAATAGTTTTTCTAATAGAAAAACTATTCTTAATAAATGCAAGAATGAAACATCTTTAATTTGGCGTCGAAAAACTCGAATTAAAGTTTCCGAATGGAAATCATATGGAAAATCAACCTTTAACGCACGATTAGATCTTGTAAATCGATCTTCCATAAATAAAAAGATCGAATGAACCGATTTTGATATTTCTAACTTACTATTGCTACAACTTCTATTTGGAAAGGGAAGAAATAGAACTAAGATAAAGATTATCAAATGCACGAGTGGATAAAGATATAAACCCTTAGCTAATTTGACTAGATTAAAATCTTCTAAAAAATACCAGTCACGTATGATACCAATTAAACGTTTGATTGCAACTGCACTCGATTTCACAGAAATTAATTTGATATTTAGTTCCTGTGAACTTCGATTACGCTTTTTTCTGTACATCAAATAAAAATCTTCTTCAAAAAAGTTAAAAAAAGGATATACTAAAAGGATATTGTTTATATTTATTTCTCCGTTTTTCTGTCGCGTAACTAGTTTGGAAGTAGATATACAAGTGGCTTTTGTCACGATAACTCCCAAGCATTTATTTATATGTCTGAGTCAAAAATCCCTTAAAAAAAATCAGATATAAAACATCAAGTACTAAGAATAAGCCTATTAAAAAGAGAATTTGGGAACAGGATTTTTTGTTCCTTGTTAGATGATCTTTCTTTAAACTAAGATCAATATTGCAAAAGATGGCTTATGATATTAGCAAGTAGAGATCAATATATACTTATCTTACCTGTCTATTACTCAGAAAACATCAATCAAGATACCATTTGTCAACCAAATCAGTCTTATATAGTAAGTTGATATAGCAGATTCCTTTCAAAGATGAAATAAATATCATTCTCTCATGTGATAGGATTAATTAATTTCAATTAGGATCTGCTTCATCCCACTCTTTGATTGTATTCCTTAGAATCTCCCCCAGATTACCTGTTATAACAGAAACCTTTGTAAGTATTTTGTTTTTTAACGGGATAATGAATACAACGTAGAGGTATAGTACAAAAAAAAGAAAGGGATAATAGGAAAACATTTGAAAATATCTGGTAATTAAATCCGTTCTAATCTCCTCAATTATTCAATTGTATCAAAACAAAGTCTCTATTTCCAAAACAGAACCTGATTAATCTTTTAAATCATTTTCTATTTTGACCGTTTCAATATGTATTTAACCGATTTTGTCGATTGAGTGCCATTCTCATACAATACGTTTCTAGTGAAAAGATCCAGCTGGATTTCTTTCTTATGAGGATTATAAAACCCAACTTCCCTAAGAATCTTACCTTCTCGCTTAACTCGGACATCAATTGCAACTATGCGGTAAATAATCTATCAAGATAGGGAGATACAAGAGACAAGGCCCCTCCCCGCAAAACCACGCGGGAAAGTTTTAGTTCACGCGGCTTGATATGACATCTAACTCGGGTTAGATATGTTAAAAATATTTTCTTTTATTAAAGCAATTTAGAAAGGGAAATAATTATAACTTATAGCATCCATTGGAGAAACTATTTCTTAATTGAATTCTCTTTTTGTAATCAGCAAAAAAAAAATAGAACTAGCAAAATAGGCGATAAATAAATATACCTTTTAAAAATCCCTCAAATTGTTGAGGGTCCAATTAGATTTATATTATACCCTCGTTCAAAAATCACTTATGGTAATTCTTAGGTTTAGATATAAACCCAGGGCTTTTTGTATCTTGAAATAAAGTTGGTAATCGGTCATAACAAAACTTATCTCAATCAGATCCTAGAAATCCAATAAAACAAACCCATTTGATAAATAGATAATAGGAAATTCTAGAGCGGTAACATCTTTGTTTTCTAAGAAAACAAAGAGAAATGACAGCCTGATGAAGTTTTGTTATTCCATTTTATTGAAATAACCCTAGATTTTTTAAAAATGCATGGAAGATCCATAAAAATCTTGCAGACCTAAAGTTTCATTTAGTAATGAATCTTAGGAAATGTTGAGACAATAAGAAACTTTTGGAAAGGACTGTTCTGTTGGTTACCAAACCCCAGAAAAACGATTTTGACAAGGGAGTTACCCGTTGCTTCCTACCACAAAGTTTAAAACGTAATTTTACCATATGTTTAGGAAACACAGAAATTATTACTACTAAGTAATTAACTAGAAATAACTAACCTAACCGCATGGTATTGTTATGGATCTACTAACTATTCATTGCAATGCGTAAGTAGAGTGACATAGAACGGCCTGAAAATTCTATAAAATCATTAGATTTATGAACTCGCAGAAAAAGATAAGTTAAGGATTTGGTCTTTCTTTAGCCGCATACATTATATCAACCGTAATTTCTAGGATATCGTTTTGTTTTGCAAAAACCTCAGTATTTCTTTTTATCTTTCCCCTCACAAACCCGGGTATTCGTCTTAGTTCCAACTCAGCTTCGGGGGTCCAAGAAAGCTTATCTTTATCTATGGATAAAGACTTAGTACTTATTTCTTTGGTATCATGTCCTCCAAAAACGTCTGATAAGTGATCTTCCATACCTAGATTGAAGGAATTGTATATTAAATCCGATATCTGATTGGTTCCCTCGTAACCAAGGAAGGGTCTATAGCCTGAAGGAAAATTCTGAATATGAACGGGTGAAGAAATAACCCCACACGGTATATCAATACGCTTACCGATATGACGTTCCATTTGAGTTCCAAATATAGCGGAAGGATCGATACGGGCTATTGTATCACCAACTTTAGTATGATCTTCCGTAATTAAAACCTCATCACACAAACCTTGAACCTGTTCGTGAAACCGTTCCATATCATGCTTACAATACGTGCCTGAACAACTTACATGAATTCCCATCTCTCCAGCAAGTATTTTTGTAATGGAGGCGGCGTGAGTTGCATCACCAGAAACCGCTGCTTCTTTTCCAGCCAGATTTTGACAATCAATAGATCTAGCAAACCAAGTTGCTTGCGAAACAAATCGTGTTTGATTCTCAACATATAAAGCATACTTAACTCGTTTTTCTAATATGATAGAAGCCCATAAATTAACAAGTTTTTCAACCTGTGTAATAAAGTCAGCTGTATTTGAAATACCTATTGGCACAGTCGAGATATAAGGCATACCATATTCTTTTTCCAAGAAGGTTGCTGACATTAAACCTATCTCTCGATAAGGAACTACATTAAACCAAGCTCTTAGCAAATACTTAATATTTTTGAGAAATTCCCCTTCTGGAATAATTAGGTTTATTAAAATCCCCGATTCTCTAAATAGACGTTTCAACTCACGACAGTCATGTTGATTGTGAAAACCTGGAGTCAGGATTCCGATAATATTTACTGAAGGGGTATCTGTAAGAGACCTATTTAAAATGCCTTCTTTAGAGGCTTTTTCTAAGTAATACCTAACTATTTGGTCCAAGGTTTTATCGGAAGCTTGAAGCTCATTGACTCGGTAATGATTAACATCTGCGAAAATTACATCGGACTCTGAATACAAAGAAGCTCGATCCACAAAATTTTGCAAATCTTCTTGTAAAATACTCGAGGTACATGTCGGTGTCAATACAATTAAATCAGGGTGTTATTCCTCAAATTTTCGGCTTATATTACTTACAACCTTATCCCGAGATCCACGAGATAACACGTGTCTATCCACTACACTTGCGGTTACCGGGGTAAAATCTCTTTCCCTTTCTAGCATCGAACGCATTACGTTGAAATAATCATCTCCCAAAGGGGCATGCATTATAGCATGTACATTTCTAAAAGAACTGGCTACCCGTAGAGTACCAATGTGAGCAGGTCCTGCATACATCCAATGAGCTAATTTCATAATATTTCACCAGTTTGTTGCTCTGCATCCTGAGGAAATCTATTGCTATATGTAGCATATCATCATAATATGAACTGGAAGATCGGCCAAACGAGTTCTTTTTATTTAATTTGTCCAACTAAGATTTTAGGTTCCTTTCCCGCTTCTCTCTGGGACGGAAGGATTCGAACCTCCGAGTGACGGGACCAAAACCCGTTGCCTTACCGCTTGGCCACGCCCCACAGATGAATTATACTAATAGTATCTCATACTTTAACTTTCTCGTCAACCAAATAAACGAGCCTTATTCTTGAACCTAGTAAAAGTGACTAAACTAAGGAATTGCAATCAGGAAAACTTATTGGTACGATAAAAAAAAGAAAGAAAAGTAAACCAACAGATTTCTATGATTTAATGAAGATTAAGGATTTGTATTTCCAAATACCTACCCATTCGTATATAGAAATCTCTCATTATCTATGAGTGGGATTCTTAAAAAGAATAAGAGATTCTAAATCAAAAGTTAACTAGTCGAAAAATAATTACTTTTTAAACCACTGGAGAATAAATATGACAATTTTGTCCAGCATATATCTAGAGAATTCCGCACATCTTGATGGTATCTCCCTTGCCAAACTACCTGAAGCCTATGCTATTTTCGACCCAATTATAGACGTAATGCCGGTAATACCCGTGTTTTTCTTACTCCTAGCTTTTGTTTGGCAAGCAGCAGTCAGTTTTCGCTAATATTTTGAGAAATTGTTTAAATTTAAAATAGGTTGTTCGTTCTCATTCCTTAATTGCTCTTACGAACATACCCAATATTCATACGCGGAGAAAAGTAAATAGGAAAGCAATAATAATTGCTAATTAAAGACCGAAGGTTCCTCCAACCTCTAAAGATAAGGCAACCTTTACGGAGGTATAATTAAAAGATCAACTTTGTTTTGAACAGATCTTATTTTTATCCCCTTGGATATTGTGACTACCTTAACATGAATGACGGGTATTCGTGAGTTTTATAATCAACAATTCTAACTCAAAAAATTCCGTTGGACTACTATTTAAGGAGAGACAAGATAGAATATTAATTGGCAATATCTTTCCTTTCCTAAAAAAAGAAAGGCAATGTTTTACTACTAGTTAATCTTCTACATATCTAATTATGAAAAGGGAACGAAAATAAGAATCGGAAAACTAGAAAGAAATGGCAATTGAGAGAATGTAGATTCTGAGAGAGTAAGAAATTCCACCTTAATTTACCTCTTCACTATTGATTAGAGACATGGAGCTGCCTCATGCTTACCCTTAAACTATTTGTTTATGCAGTAGTCATTTTTTTTGTTTCTCTTTTTGTTTTTGGATTCTTATCAAACGATCCCGGACGAAACCCGGGCCGCAAAGATTGAATTAATATTGATATATTTCTCAAATGATATCTTAGCTCAAGCTTGGTTATCTAATTACTTTCACCAATCAAAGAGTAAAGGAGAGAAAGGGATTCGAACCCTCGGTACAGAAAAATCGTACAACGGATTAGCAATCCGACGCTTTAAACCTCTCGGCCATCTCTCCTAGAGATTTTAAGTATATGGTTTTATTTTATATAAATTGGAAATGGAAGTCTAGCGAACTCTCTTTTTCATAACTGGCGAGAGACAAACTCAACTGGGTAGTATTCTAAGGCCTTGTTCTCTTTTTAAACAAGGAATATTTGTTCAAGAAAGTGTTTTTTCTTTTTTCTTTCTTGTGGAAATACCTCAATTGCAGCTGGCTTCGAATTGGACAAGCTTTCCGTATTCAAACTTACTCGAAATTAAAAAGTAATATCGATCAAAGTACATTCTGCGCGGAGATTCTAATTTGATTGGAGAATAGTTAAGGGACCCTCTCATACGGAATAAATATTAGCTTTTGCCTAGCTTTTACCTATTTTACTAAGGACAACCTTATTTGTTTTCTATTAGATCGTATCTCGTAGTAACCGTCTGAATTGCTCTCCATGACAAGCACTAAATTCCAATTAGCTTATTCCCATGTTTTTCCTAATCTTCTATATTTTAAACAGAAAATAGTTAAAAATAGGTCTTATCATTAGATAGTTTAGGAATCTTGCCAATACTTTACTAATTATCTATCTATATAATATAGATAGATATAGATAGATAATTTTAAGGAGAGGTAATGAATCTTGAGGTGATTACACAACTTGCTGTCCTTGCGCTCGTAGTTGCCTCGGGACCTTTAGTAATTGCATTACTAGCTATTCGAAAAGGTAATCTTTGAGATAGGATTAGCCCACAATTTCGGACTTCAACATTATACCTACTGATTGAAACCTGATCCAAATCGGAAGTACTACTAAAAAAAAAAGAGGGGGAAAGTTTCCCCCGAAACCAATCCAAATTAATTGATTTGGGTCCCATTCTGGTAACCATACAAGGCTAAGATCCTCGATATTCTTGTATAATGAAAGCAATTGTTGGCGGGTATAGTTTAGTGGTAAAAGTGTGATTCGTTTTGCAATGCTTTCGATAGTTGAAGGATCTTTTAAACCTACTATTGAAAAATTTGAATAAAAGAACTTTATTTTTGCATGAGTAGATCTTATTTAATACTTTTCCGATCATGTTTAACGTTGGAGGTAAGATTTATCCATCTCGTCACTGATCCTTTTAAAAAACTAAAAGAATTGGTGGCGAAACAGAATACAAAATACATAGATTAATTCAATATCTACTCCAAAACAAAAGGAAAAGAATCTATGGTTATACATCTCGAATATTTCATTCATCGTCACTAAACCCCAGCAAATAGAATCTGGGAAGGAAAGTGTATAGAACTAAATCCCAGTTTGTTGGGATTGTTCAATAACTAATTGGTTGGGCAGTATCCATCCGTTGAAATACTCGGTGAAGAATATTTTCCTAAGGATTCTTTTTACAAAAAAATAAAGAACGAATAAAAGGAAAGGATTGCTAACATTCATTTTCTTTCCGAAGGATCATCTGAAAAGTTTGACTATATGAGCCCTCCGCTCTTTACCCTTTATATAATAAACTGTTTCCAAAACTCACATAGATGCTATCTATTTCTCTGGAGTAAACAAATCCTCTCACCTACTCGAGAGGGAAAAGAAAGGTACGAAAACAGACCCAAAATATGTAACCTGGTAAGAAGCCGTAAGTAAGAAAGCCAATCCAAGTTGCTTCACCTATGAGAATACAAAGACAATAAGCAGTCCTTCTCTACCCTCCCTCCTTTCTTTTGATTTGTCTGCTAAAATATACGTATGATACAAATCTCAACCAGCGTTAGACCAAATGGATATAGATAGACGAGCCGAATGGGCCTAAACGCCCAAGTTCGGTTCTGAATTAGCGACGATAAAATCACAATATCTGTGAGCGCCGACTATAACCTTTAGCCTTCCAAGCTACTGATGCGGGTTCGATTCCCGCTACCCGCTTCTTATTTCTAAATGGATTTGACTCAGCGGAGCCAAGAGAATCCATTACATTAACTCCCAACTAAGCCATAAACAAATTCGTCTGTTTACGGCTTAGTCATTCATATTTATCTGTAAGTAAGTAAAACTACAATAAAAAACGGGAAAAAAGAATACGTCCATGGTCTAATGGATAGGACATAGGTCTTCTAAACCTTCGGTATAGGTTCAAATCCTATTGGACGTAATGTGTTTCAAAGCAAAAACTCCCCTCAAAGGATTGGTAGTCTCACAATATTATTATGTACTGTAAAATTTAAGAACTTATTTGCTTAATCATTTACCTTGTAGTAGAAAAAGTTCCGTTGCTTCCCGAATTGCATCTTTTAAGATTAACTCCGCTTGTTCAGTAAAAACTTTTGTAGAGCGGATAATCTCACCAAATTTAGGTTTGCTAGTTGCTACATAATCACGCAGTTGAACTAAAAAGCGTTTTACCTGTTCGACATTTGACACATCTAAATATCCGTTAACTCCGGCATAAATGGTCGCAACCTGTTCTTCCACCGATAGGGGAGTTGATTGAGATTGTTTAAGAAGCTCGCGCAATCGCTGTCCTCTAGCTAGTTGATTCTGGGTAGTTTTGTCAAGATCAGAAGCAAATTGAGCGAAAGCCTCCAATTCCGCAGATTGCGCTAATTCTAGTTTCAATTTGCCAGCAACTTGTTTCATAGCCTTAATTTGAGCTGCAGAGCCAACCCTAGATACAGAGATGCCTACATTAATTGCCGGTCGAATCCCAGCATTAAAAAGATCTGCTGATAGGAATATTTATCCATCGGTAATAGAAATAACATTGGTGGGAATATAAGCCGAAACATCTCCAGCCTGCGTCTCAACAATAGGTAAAGCTGTCATACTGCCCTCTCCCAATTGAGAATTCAACTTGGCAGCTCTTTCCAAGAGACGGGAATGTAGATGAAAAACATCTCCCGGATATGCTTCTCGCCCAGGAGGTCTTCTCAATAGCAGAGACATCTGTCGGTAAGCTTGTGCTTGCTTAGAAAGATCATCATAGACAATCAGGGTATGCTGCTGGCCATACATGAAATACTCGGCTAAAGCCGCCCCTGTATAGGGGGCAAGATATTGCAGAGTGGCTGGAGAGTTTGCAGTTTCCGAAACTACGATGGTATATTCTAGAGCGCCACGTTCTCGAAAGGTATCAACTACCTGAGCCACAGACGAAGCCTTTTGACCAATAGCTACGTAGATACATATAACCTTTTGACCCCTTTGATTTGAAATCGTGTCTGTAGCTACTGCCGTTTTGCCGGTTTGCCTATCCCCAATAATTAATTCTCGCTGACCACGACCAATAGGAATCATCGAATCAATAGCAATCAGGCCAGTTTGTAAAGGTTCATACACGGAACGTCTTGAAATAATCCCCGGAGCAGGAGATTCTATTGATCTAAACTCAGAAGCTGGGATTTGTCCTTTTCCATCAATAGGTTGAGCCAAAGCATTTACGACACGACCTAAAAAGGACTCACTGACTGGTATTTGGGCAATCTTTCCCGTTGCTCGTACGGAACCCCCTTCTTGTATTGTTCGACCATCGCCCGTCGATACAGCCCCAACATTATCAGATTCCGGATTCGAAGCAATGCCAACTGTACCGTCTTCAGATTCCACCAATTCACCAGCCATTACTTCGTCAAGCCCATGTATACGAGCAATCCCATCGCCTACTTGAAGTACGGTGCCAACGTTGACAACCTTCATTCTCGGAACATATCCTTCGATTTGCTTACGAATGATGCTGCCAATTTCGTCAGGTTGGATGTTTATTACCATTTTTTTATTTGTAAAAAATATTAAGAAAAAAAGAATGAAACCTTCTTCGTGATAGAATATGTACTGGAAGCAATAATTAAGTAGATTCGACAGTCATAGCTCGGAGCAAACCAATGTGATAATCAACCATTCGAAGTTGCAACTCATGGGTTAAACGATTGTTCAAATTCTCAAAAGCCCTTTCGGATGCTAGTCGAGAAACTTGCTGTTGAACCTGCTCGATTACTCTTTGCTTCTCAAAACGAATAGCATAATTCTTACTATCTTCAAGTCCACTTAAGTCATTGTCAGCTGCATCGACTAGTTCTCGTCGTTCCCTATCCATCTGCGTAAGTCCGGTAATGCGGATCTCGTCTGCCTTCAGTTCAGCCTGTTGGAGACGAATATGAGCTCGCCGAAGTTTTTCGGTCGCTTCTTTGTGTCGCTCTTCCGCATCTCGAATTGTGTTTGAAATTGTCCTTTCACGGTTTTCTAATAAATTGATCAATGAAAGTGGATGACAAATCTTCAATTGTTAAAGACTCGTTATCTCTTCCCAAACCGAACATGGATCTTTCAATCCACCCGGCTTTCCTGTCCGTTTCTCAGTACCAATGGAGTTAGTAAATCCAAAATAATATCTTATACACGGACTTGCCTCCCCCTTCCGCTTTATTGAGCGGAATTCATCCCCAAAAAGTTCGGATAAAATGACTACACGAGAATGAAAATTTGGTAGCTCTATAAAGTGTTTAAATAGTTTGTAAGCCTTTTTCTCTAAGTAGTATTTGTCTAAAGTGGGTTGTCCTTTCATCAAATTTAACCAAATTCCAAGCAATAAATTCTAATAGCCTTAAGGATAAACCTTAGGGTTGAAGTATCCGCGATACGAGCATTAGGCAACGAATATCTCCGTTGGCAACTTGAGTTACGCGACCGGGGAAAGGAAACCCCAGATTGAAATTGCCCAGACTTGAAGCCATTTGGCTTTAACCATGTTGACAAAATCCCGAAAATTGGATTGGTGAGACTTATGGTTTCACCAATTGCGCGGAATGCTCTGGTTCTTGCATAATATTCAATCGCAGGTAATTCGTCGGGGTTTTGCACCTTTTTCCACTTACTTAGTGGATAATCTCAGGTGCCACTGAAGAAATCAGGTAGCCTACTTAGATATACGACTCGCACACACTCCCTTTCCGTAATAAAATAATATACCTAGTACCAGGATTAGGTTAATAAGGTTGATCTCGAGTATATTAGTATTTAGACCGATGCTTCCAGCGAGGGCCCAATAACTCGAGGGAGTGGCGATCTCACCTATACTTCTCGTGTTCCTTTCCCTCCTAAAAAGTATAAGTATTACTTTGTGCAACTTCTGATCCGGCCTAGCGTTAGCTAATTTGTCAAGATTGAAATATTCTCGACAGGAAAATAGATAAGAAAAGCAGTAGATATCTCCAATTAATTAATTAGATCTCTTCTTTCATTTTATCTCTCGTTAATTGAGAGAGAAACGTGTTAGACAAACGGATTTGCAAATGACAGAGCCGGCGCTACAACTAATCCATAAATTGTCAAAGCTTCCATGAAAGCTAAACTTAGTAATAAAGTGCCTCGTATCTTACCTTCCGCTTCTGGCTGTCTCGCTATACCCTCAACTGCTTGACCCGCGGCAGTGCCTTGACCAACGCCAGGTCCAATCGAGGCAAGGCCTACAGCTAGCCCGGCGGCAAGGACGGAAGCGGCAGAAATCAATGGGTTCGTATTAGTCTCCTCCTATTTTAGTTATGAGAGTCAATTCTCTTGATGAGTAACAAAAAGATTCAATTTCACAAAGACTTTCTAACAAGTAAAAACTGGGAAGTTATTAACACAATAAGTTAATAGAGTTGTAATTTAAGAGATCAGTTTAGTTTAATCTCCAATTGGAAATAAGAGTTGAGTACAGGAATTATTAAACTCATTAGAACTAAAAACTAATTTCCAACTAACGCAAATATATCAATTGGATAATCCTTTATTATTCTAATTGGATACAAAAATTTTTCTTAGTCAATATTAGAGTCATTTCTTAAACCACGTCTATACAACTTCAGCAGTATTGACAGTTACGAATCTTACCAGATAGAACCAGCTCGATTGCTAGACCTGAAAACACAATATATCTCATTCGTTTGTCAATTTTCATATTATCTATCAAGACAAAAAATGAAATAATTTGCGGAAAGTTTCAAAGGCAAAGTAATAAAATTGAGGTAATAATGTGGTTAGTTCCAATACTGTACCTAATTGTTAAATAGATCGCTTTGTATGCACATATGTCTGACGCTATGGAAAATGGTAAAGAAAAGAAAGAGGCGTGGATCTTATTTTGATACTATAGTATTATGATACCACATCATTGGCCTCTTTTCGCCACAGTAACCAATGGAACTGTACTCGGAATAGAACTTTTTGCAACTAACTAATAGTTTATTTGATGTAATTAATGATGACCTTCCATAGATTCCCCAATATAAGCTGCAGCCAAAGTAGCAAATATTAAAGCTTGTATAGCACTTGTAAACGATCCCAAAAGCATCATAGGTACAGGTACAATTAAGGGTACTAGGGATACCGAAACAGCTACTACTAATTCGTCAGCCAAAATGTTTCCAAATAATCGAAAACTAAGCGATAGTGGTTTAGTGAGATCTTCCAAAAGATTAATAGGTAAGAGTATTGGAGTGGGTTGTATGTATTTTCCAAAATAGCTAAACCCCCTTTTGTGAAAACCTGCGTAGAAATATGCGACTGATGTAAGCAAAGCTAGTGCAACGGTGGTGTTAATATCGTTTGTAGGGGCAGCCAGTTCTCCGTGAGGTAACTGGATAACTCGCCAAGGAAGCGAAGCACCTGACCAGTTAGAAACAAAAATAGATGGAAACATTGTTCCAATAAATGGGACCCACGAACGATATTCTTCCTCACCCATCTGGGTCCTAGTTGAATCTCGAATAAATTCAAGAACATACTCAATGAAATTTTGCATACCTTTTGGTATCGATTGCAGATTGCCGGTAGTGGCTGCAGGTAAAGCTACCAATATGGCGACGACGACCAAAGAAGTTATAAGAACTTGTGCATGAATTTGGAAATTTCCTATTTGCCAATAGAAATGTTACCCTACTTCGACACTCGATACTTGAAACAGATTTTCGATCTCATTTATTTGTAATTGCTCAATGTGCATGATATCCTTTCCTTTATTCAATGAGGGACAAAATCATTTGAAATATTCAATAATGCATCAGCATAAAGAAGCAAAAGAAGAAGCAAGTTCCTTTAAACTGTTAAATTTATCAAAATGTTTTACAAAATGGCTTACTTACGCTATTCCGTAGCAAACATTTGCAGCGAAACGGTGCTTGCTGGTCTGAATTAGCAAACTGAGCATGCATCAAGTTCCGTTAAGAACATTCAAGTTTGACCGACCCCCGCAAATAGCTAAGACTGATTTATCCAATATCCATCGAATTGAAGATCTGGCATCATCATTACCAGGGATTGGAACATCCACAAGATCCGGGTCACAGTCTGTGTCCACAATACAGATTGTGGAAATACCTAGGATACTGCATTCTTTAAGAGCAATAGATTGTTCGTGTTGATCGACAATTATCGCAATATCGGGTGACTCTGACATATATTGAATCCCACCTAAGCTTTTCCTTAATCTAAACAATTATTTTTTCAAAATCGCAGCCTCACGTTTTGGAAGTCGATCAAATCCAGCTTTATCTGCTTCACTTTGTAAATATTGGAATTGGCGCAGACATGTCTCAGTAGTAACCCAGTTGGTTAATGTACCAGCTAACCATTTTTCGTTCACGTAATGGCTTTGCGATTTCAAGGCAGCCGATGCTATCAAATCAGTCACTTGATGCTTCGTACCCACAATCAGAAACTCTTTTCCTTTCACTGCTGCATCAAACACCGAGTCACACGCTTCAGATAAAAGGCGAGCAGTCTGAGTTAAATCAAGAATATGAACACCCCTACGTTCGGTAAATATGTAGGGAGACATCTTTGGATTCCATCTTTGAGTTTGATGTCCAAAGTGGATTCCTGCCGACATCATTTCTTCCAAATCAATAGCCCGATTTTTCTGTTGCATCTTCTCCCCTTTTATGAAACAAAATGTGAATTCGACTCATTTTAACTAAATCTAATAAATTCTTACAATCTAATGATTCATTTTATACTTCATGGTGCGTGAAGAATTTATTACCAAATAATTTATAGCTAAACCTCGCTATGAGAAAAATTAACTAAATATTTAGAACCAATGAAAGCAGGAATAAAACCCCGGCTTTTGCGATGACTACGTAGACTACTCCAGGCTCTCTTGTTCCAGGGGTTACCGCCCTTATTAACTAAATGAGACTCTTTACGTTTATTTACTTTTAATTGACAAGCAACTTCTATACTCCCCGTTCCAACCGGAATTGTGTTACCAAGAACAACATTCTCTTTCAATCCTTTCAACCAATCAATTCGTCCGCGAAGGGCAGCTTTAGCCAACACCCGAGTAGTTTCCTGAAAACTAGCTTCTGCCAGAAAACTAGTAGTACTTAGAGAAGCCTTCGTCATCCCTAATAGAGTAGGTTCATAACAAATTGATTTTCTTACTACGCGATTCATGCGTTCCGCTTGTGATAATTCGACAAGCTCTCCGGGTAGGAATACATCAATGATACCATCCTCGGATGCTACTACCCTTGATGTTAATTGGCAGACAATAATTTCTAGATGCTTGTCACATATCTCGACCCCCTGGGATTCATAAACCTTTTGGATTTGATCAATTAGAATTAATTGACAATGCTCCATACTTCTTCCAGCACTTAGCACTTGACTCCAGGCATTCCCAATTAATTTGGTACTACTTTGACACCATCTTTCAAAAAGAGTTTCAATCCCCACCAGGATTGAAGCAGTGGAACGAGATTCGAGGAGCTGTTCAACTTTTGGGAGACCTTGCGTAATGTCTCCAGATTTCAACCTATCATATGGCAAAGTTATCAGTGTATCTCCCTTTTCCATTATGTCCCCAGAAATCTTGTGAGGAGTTGCCCCTCGGGTTGCCAGAATCATTTTAGCTGTTCTAATTAATATAGAATTTTGCTGAATAGCTATGACCTGACCCGATTGTAGACATGGAAGGTCTTTGTATAGATATCGATTTTCCCCACTTAGTAATCCTAGATTAATTACCATGATTTTTTTACTAACGACTTTTGCTGGTCGAGATAGATAAATAGGGTTTTGAAAAAGATTTTTATTAATAGAAAGAGTTGCGGGACCCCTCATTAATAATTTATTTTCATCAACCAAATAATAACCTCGACATCCCAAATTCTCGATTGAGTTGTGGGATAAATAATTCTTTATACAGAAATATCTCTCACCAAAAGCAAAGTAACAGAGAATGGAGGAATAAAAGATAGGCCACGGGGCACCTATTAAGCCTAACTGATTAGCTTTTTCTTGGCTGAAACGTAGACTTGCTCTTCTGAATCCCTTTTGTTCGTTTGAATGTACAGAATCTTTCAAGATAGATTTCCCTTCGGAACTTCGTAAATTATTTCTCTTAGTTTTTCTGATGTGAGAGAAACAACGTCTATTGGCATATGACTTATGTAAAGAATCCACAATTTCGTTTTCGCAATTGTTACTGCTTGAATAAACAAGCAAATTAGGACGAGACACATCAGAAGGTGATAGAATCAAAAGGTATGGAGCCGGTTCCAACAAAGTCAAGGGGATTCTATTTTGGTAGTTTATAACTGATTCAGGACAATTGTTACACAAATAAACTTTCTCAAAATAATCTTTGTCCATAGGCATTAATCCTCGAACAAATTGATTAACTCCGATCAATCCTCTTCGTATGGGAGGAAACATCAGCGGATTTATCTGAAGAAAAGTGGTGAGTAAATTACCTATTCTTACACTGATAAGGGAAAGATAGTTTTTATTTCCAGGAAGATTTTCGTGCCGATATCTCTTCCACTCAATAAGTAAACGAATCCGAACTAATTCACTTGCCATATGGTTAATTAGTTTGATCCTTTGACTAGTTTTGAGATTTTTAAAGCAAATAAATAGAAGGATATAAGCTTGTGCTTGTCTCTGGGTTTTCGGTTTATCAAAGCGAGATGATAATTGTGCCGAGGAATCGCTCAATACGTCATATAAGGAAACTGGTAGGATCAAGACAGAGGTTTTCCTTTGTTGACAAAATGATAAGGATTGGAAGGGAACCCAATCTTTGATATCAATTTCATGATAAATCAGAATCTTACTGTCCGGCACTAGTAAGGGATCGTTTCCCTCCAGCATAAGGTTATTAGATCGCTTCTTCGGATTATAAATATATCCTGATGGACGTATTATCATAATACCAATCTCTAACCTTTCTTCAATCCAGCTGAATCCATTTTTGATAATAACATCATTGAATTTTTGTGTATTTTGAATAGTAACCCTATCCCTGACTAAAAGAAACAACGGGGCTTCATGCTTAAGAAAAACCTTTTTTGATTCTGGTAAGAAATTATCTATTTTAACTACTCTGTAACATGAACAAAAACTTTCCCTTTTCGTCCTAGAATCTAAATGGAGTCTTTCAGGATTAACATGTTTAACTCTGACGGTACTATAGTTTCTGACCCCCAAAGCAGCGATATTATACGTGGGATTTTTGTAAGTGGTAAAAAGATGATTCTCATTCAAAACCTGGTTTAGTTGGGCCTCAATAATGATTAAATGTAGCCTACCAAACTCTTTCTTATGTCGTTCCAACAGCAAGGAACCCAACTTCTCGACCTCAGATCGCCCCACTCTAATGTTTGAGAGGATATAGCTAGATCTTGGACGTTTTGACCAATTTGAGAAATAGTTTGAATTGGTTCCAAATTCTTGGATTCCTTTTTGTAGATAGACATAATTGCCGGCTGCTATTCTTACTTTAACAATATCTTCTGACTGACTACATTTTCCTTGACTAGGGTGAGGTTCGACGCTTAGTTTATCTTGATCTTTATGCAAGAAAGGATTTCCTACTAGATTTGGGGTCGATCCCGCAAGAATCCATATATGAGTTGCTTTTTGTACGAGACGACCAGTATTAAAGATAGAATCACGGACATGCCAAATGAATTTACTCCAGTGGATTTCTCCTCCCGAATTTGGATAAATAGGTCTTCGAATACATTCTTTAGGAGGAAACTCTTTAGTTCGTATTTCTGCAATGACTTGTTGCGATTCAACATACTGACCCGTTCGAATCATAAGCAAGCTTTGAGCTGGAATGACAGAATCATGTGTACCTCCAGAGTTACCAATAAAAACAGGTATATCGGCTTGACACAACCAAGCAGGATGCCCATGTCTTGTACGAGTCGGATAGAGTAATTCTTCGTCAAATTTAGCAAGTCCATTGAATGGGATTCGTACGTACTCTGCAATATCCCCCGTAAATACTCCGCCTGTATGGAAAGTTCTCAAAGTCAATTGAGTTCCGGGTTCTCCAATTGATTGACCTGCAATGATACCCACGGCTTCACCCACTTCCACCAAATCATAATGAGCAAGACTCCAACCATAACACAACTGGCAAATCCGGGAAATACTTCTACATATCAATGGAGATCTTATATATATTGGCTGCAACGATCCGATTAAGTGACTAGCTAGTCCATCACTAATATCTTGATTACGGGTGGCAACACATCTAGCACCCCAATATACGTGATCTGCCAACACACGTCCAACTAACACTCGAAATGGCATCGACCCCATCATAGATCCTCGTTTTTGTTCAACAAGTCTCGAAGTCATAAAAGCCAGACTTTTAACCGTTTCACAATCTTTCTTACGTACAGCGATATGTTGAACAACTTCGACAAGTCTACGTGTTAAGTATCCTGCGTCTGAGGTTCGCACGGCGGTATCCACAACTCCCTTGCGGGCACCATAACAAGAAATTATATATTCTGTCAGCGATAACCCTTCACGCAGGTTTCTCCGGATGGGTAGATCAATTACTTGACCTCGGGGATCTGACATTAATCCCCTCATGCCAAGCAATTGGTGGACCTGGGAAACAGTTCCTCGAGCTCCTGAAAAGGACATCATATGAACCGGATTTGCAGGATCAATCATCTTAAAACTTGGATTCATTTCGCGCTTTGAAGATTCACTTGTGGCATACCAGGCTTCAATTGATTGACGCAACTTTTCTATCGCATGTAAACTTCCGCAACGATGATGTCGACTCGAAATGGAACCTTATTTCTCCGCGTCTCGTACAAGCCAATTTCTGGTTGGTACTGCTGAAAGGTCATCAATACCCGATGATATAGATGCTTTTGTAGCTTGCTGAAAACCCAAAGCTTTTACTTGATCCAAAATATTTGTTGTCGACGCGATTCCAAAACAAACCACTAATTTGCCAATAAGTCGTTTCATTGTAATCCTATCGAGCGTCTTGTTACAGAAAGGTAATTCATAATGATCTATCATTGTGTAGACCTCAACTTCATTTATACAAGTTTTCTTAAACAATATCTGGTAACACCTTTTTCTTTCATTAGTTGATGAATCTGATGAAACTGATTCATTGATTGAGTCGTTAATTCTGAAAAATAAGAAGCTTTGTAATTTGACTACTATTTAGCCAGTATCAATATATTTGGTATAAACGAGGTGATGTTTCGGGAAAGATTTTCTGACACACCGTGCAGAGCTTCCTCTAGTTGCTGATTAAATAACACCCGACCGGTCGTTGTAAGCATATACATACTTAATATCGACCCATCTCTCCATCTTCTAATTTGAGAATTCTCATAGAAGTGAAAAGAAGTTCCTAAAGATTCATATTGAGATTCAAAAGGTAATTCACGGTTCTTTGAACTAATAACTTGCAGATCGATTTCCCATCGAAGCCATAAGAAACTAGGGTAAACCCCCTGTTTCAATTCCTTAACCCGAAGTAAATCGCAGTAACTCCCAAAATAAGGTATTTTTCTAGAAGATAAGTTATCTCTGATAATGGAATTAGGATATTTATTCCAATAGATTCCCTGCCTATTCTCCATCGTTAATGCATAAAGACCAAGAAGCATATCCTGACTCGGTACAGATATGGGGTCGCCCGTAGAAGGGGATAATAGATTGATATGCGAAAACATTAATAAACGAGCTTCAATCTGAGCTTCAACAGATAAAGGGACATGAACGGCCATCTGATCCCCATCAAAATCTGCGTTAGACCCCCCACGAACCAATGGATGCAGACGAATGGCACGCCCCTCTATTAAGATAGGCTGAAAAGCTTGTATGCCCAACCTGTGTAACGTAGGTGCCCGATTCAGCAGTACAGGATGACCTCGCATAACTTCTCGAAGGGTTTCAGCTATTAAGGGACCCCCTTTTTGTATCAGGGACTTAGCAGCTCTTAAATTGCAAGCAAGGTGTCACCCAATTAGGTTACGAATTACAAATGGTTGAAAAAGTTCAATTGCCATTTCTCGAGGTAATCCACATTGATGTAAGGAAAGAGACGGACCCACAACAATAACGGAACGACCTGAGTAATCGACCCGCTTTCCAAGTAAATTCTCGCGGAATCGACCCTCTTTACCCTCAATAATCTCTGAGAATGACTTGTAGGGTCTGTTATGGATATCTTTCGTTGGTTGCCCACGTATACCACTACCGATGAGAGCATCTACAGCTTCTTGAACAAGTCTTTTTTGGCAAACAATTAATCCTTCCGGTGTAAATTCACTACCAGATGAGAATTCGCCAAGTGTATTATTTCGGTAAATAATCTTTCTATAAAGTTCATTAAGATCAGAAGTAATCAATTCACCTTCATATAGTTCGACTATTGGTCTCAATTCGGGAGGAAGAACTGGTATAAGGTTCAATACCATCCATTCCGGTTTCATATTTGTCCGTAAAAAATCTTTTGCTAATCTAATCCGTCTGATTAGAAGATCTTTCCTTCTTTGAATTGTTCGATCTTCCCATTCAATCTCAAATGGTTTTTGCTTTGCCGACACCTGCCATTCAAAATACGCGCTATCTAAAAAATATTGCAGATTTAAGCTAGCTAATCCTTCTTCAATAGCATTTCCCCCTGTAGCGATTTCGTTTCTTTGAATCATTTCATAATTTTGATTGGAAAAAAAAGTAGGAAGTAGATTTCTCCAATATTGGTCTTCATAATTAAACAAACCCCGTAATCTCAATATCGTTGGTCTCCAGGACACGGGCCTAGCTAGGAAAAGATTGGGATAGGTTGTCTGACCCCCCCCAGAATCGGACAGGAACGTTTCCTCTCATCCGGCTCAACAAACTATTTTCAAATTTAGAACTGAGATATTCAACTCTTGTTAGGTGCGAGACAATAAATCGTATGTATCGTTGGAAATAAAGAAGAGTTGTTCATAAATTAAATAGTTATTCGTCACTCGAGTCCTAAATTGTATTTTTCGAGTAGTCTCGATTTGTCCATGTTAGATAATACCGAGCTAGTGTAGTTTTGCCTCGACCTATCGTTGAGGATTTTTTCTCTTGTTCCTAATGTGATCACTTTCTCCCTTTGGGTTTCCATTCCACTTTGATGGCTACCAATTCCTTCATTCAAAAGCTATATGCGATGATTAGCTTCCTATAACCATTTTTTAGCTATTTTTCAAAGGAAGAAGAAGATCCAAAGACTAGAATTCTGTTGGGAAAAACTTCGTTCAATATTTCTCAACCAATTAACTAAACTATGTATTCTCTTTCCTTTTTTGCTTCTTTATTTTATTACAAAGCCTAATCTTAGTGGATTCTCGTCTAAGACTAAAGATTAACCATGGGGAGGATTCCTCGCCTTGTATGCAATATAGTTAGTATTTTCCTCCGAGTTGCGCAAGAGTACCTTTGTCTGATTAAGGGACGCGTCAGTTAGAGGCCTCCAATTCCCATATGGAATGACAGATTTTTATAAGTCCTTACTGATCACACGTAAAATCGAGTCACACATCGCAATAGACTGGGCTTTCCAATTCTTTAAGAGGTTTGGCAAGTGAATTTGCAATATAACTAGGGATTCGCTTCAAAAACCATACGTGGGTTACCGGACATGCGAGTTTGACATATCCCATTCGATATCTCCGAACTCGAGAATCAGTAAATTCAACTCCGCAATGCTTGCAAAATCTAGAATATTCCCCCTCGTCACTGATAGACCGATAGTTTCCGCAGGCACAGACTCCACTCTTTATAGGTCCAAATATCCTTTCACAAAATGGCCCATCTCTCTCCGGTTTGTGAGTCTTATAATGCAAAGTGTAAGGTTAATCGACTTGCCCGACAACATCTCCATTAGGTAACTCTCTTTCTGCCCAACTCCGAATTTGCTCGGAAGAGGCCAGTCCAATCCGAAGTTGTGGATAATTAATTCGATGAATCATAGTAACGTCTTAATTAAGTTTTTGCATGAATGAAAGTCATTTCGATAGAATATTAAATGTTTTCAAAATCCCTTCCCAAATCTTCTTCAGATATAGAATTACGTTCCAGATTTAATCCCATACGTCGTAACTCGCGAACTAGCAAGCGAAAAGACTCCGGAACACTATTAGGTTTGCAAATAGGTCTTCCAGTCATAATAGCACTAGGTACTTTGTAACGAGCCTGAATGTGATCTGATTTTGTGGTAAGCATTTCTTGCAACGTGTAAGACACACCAAAACCCTCTGAGGCCCAGACTTCCATTTCTCCAACTCGTTGTCCTCCTCGTCTGGATTTCCCTTTTAGTGGTTGTTGTGTTATAAGTGCGTAGGGACCGCTAGATCGTGCATGAATCTTATCATCAACCTGATGGATAAGTTTCATTATATAAGCTTTCCCTATTGTAACAGGTTGTCCGAAGGGATCACCAGTTCGTCCATCAATCAATCGACTTTTTCCTGGATGATTAGGTTCAAATAGCCAAGGGTTATTAGTCTTGGCACCTGCTTTATGAGGTTCGGCAAAGACAAGTTTTCTGGAAGCTTCCCGCTCATATCGTTCGTCGAAGGGAAAGACACGGTAATGAGTTTGCAGAAACTCTCCGGCTAATCCCGGCAAGCATTCGAAAATCTGTCCCACATTCATCCGTGATGGTACTCCTAAAGGACTTAATATCATATCAACTGGCGTACCATTTTGCAGGTAGGGCATGTCTTGTCTGGGTATTATTTTTGATACAATACCCTTATTTCCATGCCTACCGGCTACCTTATCACCGACCTGTATTTTACGTCTTTGCAATATATAGATGTGAATAACTCCCGAATTATTTGTTGCATCGTCTTCAGGGTAAACCCATCTAACATCAATGACTCGACCTCTACCCCCAATGGGTACTTTTAGACAACTTTCTTTTGCATTAACCAACTGTATACCAAAAATGGCTTGTGATAATCTGCCTTCTGGAACACGTGATGAATTAGTTGCTCCTAAGGGTGTTAGTTTACCCACCGAAACGTCTCCGGCCTCCACCCAAGATCCTGATCTGACGAGCCCATTATCATCGAGGTGACGAAGTACATAGTTATCTAATTGTGGTATTTGCTTGGTGATTCGTTCAGGTCCTTGATTTGTTGCACATATTTCCACCTCATGTTTTTCGATGTGAAGAGATGTGAAGATATCTTCATATATCAAGCGTTCACTGATTAATACTGCATCTTCGAAGTTATATCCTTCCCACGGCATATAAGCTACTAATATATTTGTACCTAAGGCTGGTTCCCCCCTCACAGTAGCTGCCCCATCGGCTAGGATTTCCCCGCTTTTCAAGAGTTCTCCCATAGAAACCGCAGGTTTTTGGTGCAGGCAGGTATTGTTGTTGGAACGTTCATATATTTTTAATTCTCTAATTTTATTTCTAGGAATCAGATCTAATTTGTTATGTCTCAATCTGTTGTTGCAAGATAGTTCAATTCTATTACCAGCAATAGATCGGATTTTCCCCCTATATATTGATACGGCTACACTTCCTGAATCCGACGCTATTTGACTTTCTAACCCAGTTCCTACAATGCATCTTTCAGACTTGATTAGCGGAACCGCTTGACGTTGCATGGTGGAACCCATCAAAGCTCGATTTGCATCATTATGTTCAATGAACGGAATTAGAGAAGCTCCAACTGAGAAATGATGTAGGGGATGAACGCTTCGAAAATCGACTTGTTCCCAAAGAACGCTGATATATTCTTGTTGATATCGAACTGGTATAATTTCTCTTTCCGAAGTTCTCCATTCGGATAATAACGAATTCTCAGTTGCTAATCGATAAGAATCATCGTCAGCAGGTGCTAAATCGACTAACTGTTTTTCCCCCGGTAAATCTGACATTTCAAGATAGGGGCTACCTAAAGAGCCCGAAGTGTTTACTCCTGCCTGAATAGCTAGTGACGAAATAAGTCCAGCATTCATACCCTCTGATGTTTCTATTGGACAGATGCGTCCGTAATGACTGAAATGAATATCTCTAGCTTGAAAACTAGCGGTTCGACGTGTCAATCCACCAGGACCCACAGAGCTTAATCTTCGTTTATGAACCATTTCTGATAAGGGGTTTGTTTGATCCAAAAACTGTGATAGGGGGTGTGAACAAAAAAACTCTTTGAAAGCTGCTATTACTGGTGCAGGGGTGACCAACCCTCGGGGAGTTATTGTACGTTTACGTCTCACAGCTCTAGATAAATTTTATCGAATCAAATTCTCTAAACGGTTTAGAGCTAATTTCAATTGTTCTTGAAGCAAATCTGCTACAGATCGAACACGGCGGTTTTTCAAATGATCAATATCGTCAAGTTTACCCTTTCCATAACTGATTTCTACCAAGCGATCTGCAACTGATAATATATCTTGGGGTAACGAAAAATACTCTGTTTCAGGTACGTCGAGAGTTAACTTAGTATTAATATTTCGTCGGCCAATCCGTCCCAATTCAAATCTCTGTTGGAAAAACCTCTTTTATAACTCCTTATATATAGATTCAGAGAATAAGATCTCTGCGTCTGTGGCAGAATAGGGGTGTTTGTAAAGTTCTGCTATGGCGTCCTCCGATGAATGAATAATTTCCTTTTGCTTCTTTAACATATCTTTAAAGATCTTAGGGTAACGGGCGTTTTGCAAAATATTTCTTTTGTTTAGCCCCATAGCTATTAATAGGATTAGAATGGATATCTTTTTTTTCTTGCTAATACGAACCCATATTCTATCCCTTTTGTCCATCTCTGATTTAAATCTCCCTCCCCGGTCTGAGATTGCAATGCTCGTATACGCAAGAAGTCCGTTATGATCTGATTCGCGACTGTAGTAAATACCAGGACTCCTTAATATTTGATTGACTAGAACTCTGGTGATTCCGTTAATTACAAAAGTTCCTTCAGAATTCATCCAAGGAATAGAGCCTAACCGTACATCTTCCTCTAACACTATTTGATCTTTCTTACAAATCAATTGGACTGGTACATATGGATCAGCGGAATACGTAATACACTGATACGCAGCATCTCTCTCTCCAACTGACGGTTTTGCTAATTGGTACCGATTGCTAACAAATCAAAATTCGACTTCCTTATCTTTATCTTCAATTTCTGGAAAATTATTGAGTTCCTCGAGCAATCTCTCATTAATGAAACGACTAAATCCTTCGAATTGAATCCGTGCAAGTTCAGGCAGTACAGGCATATATTCATTTCCTCCTGTCAGCATGATATATCTAAACTAAATCTACCTCCAACTTTCAAACAAACAACACTTGCGTCTACACTCCGTATTTCTAATTTCTCTGCATAGAATTCTTTGGAATACTCTAATTTTCAATCTCCCTTCTCCACATCTCCAAGAAATCATAGAGATCTATTTAAATAAAACTATAGAAGTATCTATGTGGAATAGATTCTATAAAAGTATTGTCGAAACTGAGGGAATACAAAATATGGGTAGGTAATCCATAAAAATGAGAGTAAATAAATCTATTTATTGAATTAGATTTCTTTATTTAAATCTATAGAAGTTATAAACTATATCTCTATCTTTTTAAACTCATCTATTCATTTGCAATTTGTATATCTACCTTGAATGATTCATCTATTTGTTTTATGGAGCGTTAATACCAAGGAAAAAATTTGTTTGATGATCCCATCCGTTAAATGAAGATCTAATCGAGATTCAAATCTTAGTAAATAAAGATGAATTGTTTATGGATATATTAAACATAATTACTTGTTTGGGGTAATAGGACGCAAATAAAGGTAAGAGAACAGGTGGAAGTAATCAGACTCTTTGTAATTATATCACATCACAAGAGCAATGTTGGTTGATAAAAAATATCAAGTTTAGACAAGTAATAGGTCCATATCTTCCTATTATATTAATTCTATGGCCCACCAACATCTCGAAATCCATCCCAACTTCAGTATGAATAGGCAGTTATTTATTAGCAAAAAGGGTATAGACCTTGGGCTGAGATGGTTTCTTAACAATGTATTTAAGAAGGAGATCAATAGAAAGATTTCCTTACGTTGTTCGCAGGCATATCTTTTATTCTATCCACACCGGTATTGAAGCTAATAAATCGTTGACTCCGAGAGCTATTACTACGTAAACTTTAGTTATATCAAGTTTCAACTGGGATTGTAGTTCAATTGGTTAGAGCACCGCCCTGTCAAGGCGGAAGCTGCGGGTTCGAGACCCGTCAATCCCGAAAAAAAATGAAATATAGTGTATTATGCACACCCCCGCTTAATTTAAGCGGGGGCAAGAAGGGCGGCTAAAACTTAGCCGCAAGTAGTGGGTCGAGCTGGATTCGAACCAGCGTAGGCGCTGCCGACGGATTTACAGCCCGTTCCCATTAACCGCTCGGGCATCGACCCTTTAAATAGAAATCTTTGGCATAGATGTGATTTATTTGTCTCTTTACTGTTTATTCTCGTTGCTTTCATTCCGTTATCTTATGTATCTTTAATGTACCATTTGTTCCATAGGGTAGGAATGATACTTTTTTATCTCAAATAAGAATTGGGACTCGCTAAATACCCCCAGGGGAATTCGAATCCCCGTCGCCTCTGTGAAAGAGAGGTGTCCTGGGCCTCTAGACGATGGGGGCAAAACTATTTATAAGTATATTACTATAATTCTCCCAAGTTGTCAATCCAAACCAAAAGCTTGTCGAGTCAAAAGAACTATTCGACATACCAATACAACAACAGGATGAAAAAAGAGATTTAGATTATTTATCATCTATTTATAACCTCGCTAAGGAGAAATTAGAACGATTAACCATCTAAATTCGATTAATAAACCGAAAGAAGGAGCAGTAAACCGAGTTCTAAAAATAGAAGGATGGAATATAAGTATTTGTGGGATATAATTGTGTGATATACTATGTAATCAATATTATAAGATTGAGTGCAATATCTTGACTTAACTATAAATAGCTCATTCGGTCAACCCGACTAACTAAAAATAGACGGTCCATAATAGAGTCTGAGAGTTCCCATATATGGGATCACTCAGGGTATTCCAATTAATGATTTGAACTACCAATATGGAAGTAAACATTGTTGCGTTTGTAGCCACCGCACTTTTTATCCTAATTCCAACCGCTTTTCTACTTATTCTTTACATACAGACGGCCGCTCGCAATACCGACTAGTCTTATCCAATCAGTTATTAATAAAAAAAGATGAACTGATATGTGGATCTTACAAATAGATGAAGATACATACATTAGTATTCTGGAAGAGATTGTATTACATACTGGTTTATTTCTATCCCTATCTCAAGAAGTATTTCACTACGTTTCTTAGTTAGACCTCTTTCTCACTAATTGTAGTGGTTACTTTGCACAACTAGTTTTCTGGCTTACATAGAAAGCTATCTCAAAATGAATATTCGAGATTGATAGATCAATAATAAATTGATCTATCAATCTCGAATATTCATTTTGAGATCGATACTGCTTCAAACAAAAAAATGGGTTTCGCTCCACTAATAACAACTTATTAGCAATTCTAATGTTACCTAATTTTTTTTGCGTAATCGCGGACTTGAAGACAAGATCTTAACCCAAATCAAATCGGATGAGGTGTCTAATAAGATCAGCTTATCTTATTAAGAGCTTAACGAAAAAGCTTCTTAAGTTTTCGGGCTTGAGAAAGCGTAGTATTTTGTTAGATAGCGATTTTATGTCTCATGAAAAAAGGTTCTATTTCATAGAACCTATGAAGCGGATGTATCCCTATAAAATTAGAATTGCAAGTTTACCTAATCTCTCTACTTTGTGATAAGGAGGATATCTTGACGACAAAGAAATGCTTTTGGAAGAGATGTCCCCGTATCTCTATGTACCCTAACGTTCCTTAATGAATCAAGGAACGATTAAAGAAAATAAGAAACTAACTCATCTAACATATATTATAACCCACCTCTTCCCCAAACTACAAGCGAGAGGGAAAACGTGAAGATTACCGTCAATGCAGCCCAAGCTATAGTGACTAAGTCCATAGTTACGACTCCTATCTATTGATTTTCCAATTTTTACTGATGATTAACAAAGTTTCTATCCGAGATAGAGATCAAATACTGAACAGTTTTGTGAAACATAAATAAGAGAAAATATCTGTCTTTATAAGATAGTATCTTAGTGTCGAGAAAGAACAAACATTATAGAAGCATATGTTTTTTTTAATGATACCATTTTTTTTTTTTAGGGGCTCTCAATCCCTATTGCCAATTGGCTTACTAGTGGTATACTTAATCGGGATTGTCGATGGGTGACGCTTTGAGACACATGATATGTGACAGGCTATAATAAACTATAGAGCAACTCAATCTGTATCCAAATTCGACACAACAAACAATCCCCGTAAAATTCTAGTTAGGAGAGAACTCTGTGGGTTATAGCATAAGAATGCAATCGCCTTAGAAAAAGGCGATATCCAGATTCGAACTGGAGAATCAAGGATTTGCAGTCCCCTGTCTTACCACTTGACTATATCGCCTTGTTTTAAAGAGTATATAACAACCTCTGAAAATAACTAATGTGAAGGGGCCTACAACGGATATACTATATAAGAAGAATCAGATATTATACTAACAATTATAATACTAAATTAAGACACTAGCAAGTAAGTCTTTTCGCATTTTTTATAAACTATAAAAAAGATTGATCCAATTTCGGATCACTTTTTTATAAAATTTTTTCAAGCACAAAATGTAGCTCTACATGGGAATGTATATCAAATATTCCCATACACCTTGTCATTTTAAATGAATGAAACCCCCTATTAGCAAAAATAGGCGGATAACGGGAATCGAACCCGTATCATCTCCTTGGCAAGGAGACATTTTACCACTCAACTATATCCGCGTAATCTGACACTTGATTTTACAATGCGTCTTGCATGAACTCAATATCTCATTTACTTATAAACCCCACATAATAAATTAACTATGTGGGGTCAGATTTTGTATTTATATGATATCAGTCTTTTCCTATTTAAAAACCGACTGAAATGAAATTCTGTTTCCTAAGATCTAATTTAAGGAAAAACCCGTGTTTTCTTTTGTTTTTTGAACATGTGAAATACTAATCTACATCACTTATGAAATAGAGAAATAGATAACCGGGGTGAAGGTAAAATCATTTCTTAAGAAATGAAAGAATTAGGTATACCTACCGAAAAAACTAATCCAATCCATAAAGAGGCCCCTGAAAAAACAATATTCTTATTACTAGACCATCCTTCGGGAGACGCAAACGCTATTGGCACACCTACGACGAGTAGAAAAGAAATAGTAATTAAGGCAAATAAAGCAAATTGAAAAGCGATAGTCATAGTTACGATTCCTTCCACGTAAGGAATGGATTAGATGTACCACTTGATTCCCATCCAACAGAGTTGTTACAAAATCTTAGTTCATAAAGAGAGCAAACATAGTTTCATAGAAAGAAATACTAGAGTTCTAGTACCTACTTCCTCCTCAAAATTCATAGAATTTTGAGAAAGATAGTTCACATTTTGCTATGAACATTGGAATAGAATTTTCCTTATTTTGGAGAGATGGCCGAGAGGTTGAAGGCTCCAGTCTTGAAAACTGGCGTGGTACTAAGAAACCACCGAGGGTTCGAATCCCTCTCTCTCCTTTTCTTCTAATTTAAGGGTGTCATAAAAAGAACAGGTTCAGTATCACGATCAATCCCTTTCTCAAACCCAGCGGCGGCGGCGCGAGCTCGACCTGCATGCCAAAGATGACCCACGAAGAAGAAAAATCCCAGAACGAAGTGAGAAGTTGCTAACCAACTTCGGGGGGATACGTAGTTCACGGCATTGATCTCGGTGGCTACTCCACCTACGGAGTTTAAAGATCCTAAAGGTGCATGAGTCATATATTCCGCAGATCTACGCTCTTGCCATGGCTGTATATCTCTCCTCAACTTACCAAGATCTAAGCCATTGGGACCTCTCAGAGGTTCCAACCAAGGCGCACGTAGATCCCAAAAGCGCATGGTTTCACCCCCAAAAATAATTTCTCCGGTCGGAGAACGCATTAGGTATTTCCCTAAACCAGTTGGCCCCTGAGCAGAACCTACATTGGCGCCGAGACGTTGATCTCTAACTAGGAAAGTAAAAGCTTGAGCCTGAGAAGCTTCCGGTCCGGTGGGGCCATAAAATTCACTCGGATATGCTGTATTGTTGAACCATACGAAACAGCATGCAGTAACACCAAATATAGCAAGAGCTCCCAAACTATAAGATAAATAAGCCTCCCCGGACCACACGAAAGCTCGACGAGCCCAAGCAAACGGTTTTGTCAATATGTGCCAAATCCCACCAAAGATACAGATGGAACCGAGCCAAACATGTCCCCCAATAATATCTTCCAGATTATCTACACTTGCAATCCATCCTTCTCCACCAAACGGTGATTTTAATAAGTAGCCAAAAATAATGCTAGGATTTAAGGTAAGATTTGTAATTTCTCTTACATCTCCACCACCGGGTGCCCATGTATCATATAATCCTCCAAAATAGAGCGCTTTAAAAACAAGAAGGAAGGCGCCGAATCCTAATAAGATGAGATGAATACCAAGGATTGTAGTCATCTTATTCTTATCCTTCCAAGTGTAACCAAAGAAAGGAAAAGATTCTTCCAGAGTCTCAGGACCAAGCAAGGCATGATAAATGCCTCCAAAACCCAAAACCGCAGAAGAAATCAAATGAAGTACTCCGGAAACGAAGTAAGGGAAGGTATCGACCACTTCCCCACCAGGACCCACCCCCCAGCCCAAAGTAGCCAGGTGGGGGAGTAGAATGAGTCCCTGCTCATACATAGGTTTCTCTGATACGAAGTGAGCTACTTCAAACAAATTCATAGCTCCAGCCCAAAAGACAATTAAGCCGGCATGAGCCACGTGGGCACCAAGCAATTTACCAGACAGATTAATCAATCGAGCGTTCCCTGCCCACCAAGCAAAACCGGTAGTTTCCTGATCGCGACCACCCAGCAAAAGGGTTCCATTAAAGAGCGTTTCCACGGGGTAAAACCTCCTCGGGGAATACAAGATTTTCGTGAGGCTGATCCTGAGCTGCCATCCAAGCACGGATCCCTTCGTTTAATAAAATATTCTTTGTATAAAAAGTCTCGAACTCGGGATCTTCTGCTGCACGAATTTCCTGGGAAACGAAATCATATGCGCGCAAATTCAATGCTAGACCAACCACCCCGATAGCACTCATCCACAAACCCGTCACTGGCACAAATAACATGAAGAAGTGTAACCACCGTTTGTTAGAGAAAGCAACACCAAATATTTGGGACCAGAACCTGTTTGCAGTTACCATGGAATAAGTTTCTTCAGACTGAGTTGGATTGAACGCTCGAAATGTGTTTGCACCATCGCCATCTTCAAATAAAGTATTCTCAACTGTAGCACCATGAATGGCACATAGAAGGGCAGCACCTAGAACTCCAGCAACCCCCATCATATGAAATGGATTCAAAGTCCAATTATGAAAACCCTGAAAGAATAGGATGAATCGAAATATAGCGGCTACACCAAAACTAGGTGCAAAAAACCAACCTGATTGTCCCAAAGGGTAAATCAAAAATACAGAAACAAAAACCGCAATTGGGGCGGAAAAAGCTATTGCATTGTAGGGACGTAGTTGCACAGACCTAGCTAGTTCAAATTGGCGTAACATAAAACCGATTAAGGCAAACGAGCCATGAAGAGCAACAAACGTCCATAAACCCCCTAACTGGCACCAGCGCGTGAAGTCTCCTTGTGCTTCAGGACCCCACAGTAGAAGCAACGAATGGGCTAAACTATTAGCAGGAGTAGAGACCGCGGCAGTCAAGAAATTGCATCCTTCTAAATAAGAACTCGCTAACCCATGAGTATACCACGAGGTTACAAAGGTTGTACCTGTGAACCAACCGCCTAGGGCAAAATAGGCAGTAGGAAAAAGTAAAAGGCCGGACCAACCGACAAATACAAAGCGATCTCTTCTCAACCAATCGTCCATACTGTCAAATAAGTCTTTAGGTTCTTTAGAAGATTTTCCAATAGCAATTGTCATATTTGCTCTCCCCACTAATTACCTCAAACCACTTCTGGGTTTACCATTCTTCTTTATTCACTACATTTTACAAATTGTTTAATTGGTGAAGCTGTTTGCTATAGGATATGAAAGAGCCAGATCCTTGAGAAGTTTTTTTGCCGGGATTTGTCATGTAAGATTGAGACTTTTAATATTCTCATCAAGAACTATGAGTCTTTCCTTTTTTCTTTTCATCTCATTTGCTCTTTTTTTCCTTTCCTTTTTTGTTACCCAATTAAATTTTCTTTTTACTTGCCTTTCTATCTTTTAATCTTGCTTATTTAAAGGAGATCCCTTTTTTGTAGAATTTACTTGATCGAAGATAGGTAAGCCCCCCTTTTCTTCCATATTTTTATTAAATATTGTAACACAACAAACAAAACGAACATAAGGAAATTTCTATTGAAAAGACCGGTATCATATTCGATAGATAAAAAAATCTGAGGATTTATAGCAAATTACGTATGGGTAGGAAATTTCTAGTTTATCTTGTAGTACCTATCTTATAAAATATCTCGTATTTCTTTTACCGATTTGCAAGACAAAATGAAGCTATCCGCGCTTAGCTATAAAGGCAGTAGTTTATTTTTGTTCATCACGTACGGGATGAGCGTATTTCGGGAATCATACAATCAAATAGGTAAATAAATCTTCAATTTGAGACTTAGCACTCTAAGAAAAAGAACTAAGAAAAAGAAAAACCAATTTTTGAAAAATGTACGAGAGAAAACTGTCACCAGAGCAGAGACTCAAATTAAAATCCCTAAAAATCCTAAAAAATCCTATTAGGAGTCTCTTGAACGACAAGCAAAAGAGAGACCCTATTCTCAAAACACTACCTATTTTTCGGATTTACTCTTACAATTTCATTTATATATGGCTGTAGATTAATCTCTTTATCTCTGTATATATATTTAAATGGGTATTAAAAATCTGCATTTAATTCCCAAGGTAAGGATAACCGAAATATTATTAGTACGAAAGATTATAATCATTTGCTTTTTTGATACTACGGCAAAAAACAAAATCATTACCATGTAAAGACGGACTGAAATTATCAAACTGTATTTTTTAGGAGATCTATTTGTTGGAAAGATTTACCCTAACTTAAGAGTTATTTGTTAACTAAAGAGGATCCCAATATTGCAAAACTACTTAATTAGCTCCTTGTCGGATTTGAACCGACGACTTACGCCTTACCATGGCGTTACTCTACCGCTGAGTTAAAGGAGCTTCCTTTTCCTATCAAATCAAAGGAAGATCTAAAATGATAATATAAAGCAGAATATAGATTATCTCATCGTTGGTTGAATAAATGAGTCACAGGAAAACCTTCAAAAAAATGAGAATAAAAAACCGACTTTTGGGTAGACCTCAATAAACCTCCGAATTTATTGATTGGCAGTTGACTTTGCGGAGACGGGATTTGAACCCGTGACCTCGAGGTTATGAGCCTCGCGAGCTACCAAGCTGCTCCACTCCGCGTAGTTAATGCTCTCAATATAAGCATTATACACCTATCATTCACAAAACGGATGGCACATAAACGATGAAAGTGAGAAAAATGAACCAATGAAGGTGTTTTATCTTTTTCTTTGTGAAAAAGATAAAACACCTTCATTGTACTGGCAAAATCAATGCAAGAGAGAATATCCTCTCTACCAACTTGACTTTAATACTCCGGGCAAAATGCAAATGTGTGCCATTTCACGAGGTACGTGTCTAGAAAAACCAAAATCTCGATAGTTGGATCTGGGTCGTCCGGTTAGGGAACATCGGTTACGAAGACGAACAGGTGCACTATTTCGTGGTAGAGATTGTAACCTTTTGGAAAGAATTAGTTTATCCTGGATCCGCAAACTATTCTTAATCTCTCGTTTCAAAATTTGGCGAAGAATCTTATATTTTTTTGCTAATTCTTTCTTATTCTTCTCTTTCTCAATAAGACTTTTTCTCGACATAATTGATAGGGTTTTAAGGCTTCAAAAGTGGCACTGCTTTTGAAAATGTTATTCACCAAATAGAAAAAACTTTAAGATATTCATCTCTAGCCTTATTCCTAGATATAAGGCTCGAGTGGAAAAGATATTTGGGGTTTTCGTGTCCACCGCTTGAACGGGCAATTACGTTGCGTACTAAAAGAAACTATCCAAATTTACCTGATGTAGCTGCTATTAGAAAAGCTGCATAAGTAAATACATAACCAACGGAAAAGTGAGCTAATCCAACTAATCGTGCTTGAACAATAGAAAGGGCGACTGGTTTATCTTTCCACCGTATCACATTTGCTAAGGGCGTTCTCTCGTGGGCCCAAGCTAGAGTTTCAATGAGTTCTTGCCAATAACCGCGCCAGGAAATTAGAAACATAAACCCAATAGCCCAAACGAGGTGCCCAAATAAAAACATCCATGCCCATACTGATAAGCTGTTCATACCAAAGGGATTATAGCCATTTATAAGCTGTGAGGAATTTAGCCATAAATAATCCCTCAACCATCCCATTAAATACGTGGAAGATTCGCTAAATTGAGCGGTATTGCCTTGCCATAAAGCAATATGTTTCCAGTGCCAGTAGAAGGTAACCCATCCAATAGTGTTCAGCATCCAAAAAACAGCTAGATAGAATGCATCCCAGGCAGAAATATCGCAAGTTCCCCCTCGGCCGGGTCCATCACACGGAAAACTGTAACCAAATTCTTTTTTATCTGGCATCAATTTGGAACCACGTGCATCTAATGCACCTTTTACGAGGATTAGTGTTGTTGTGTGCAAACCCAAAGCAATGGCATGGTGGACTAAAAAATCTCCAGGACCTATTTGTAAGAATAGAGAATTCTTACTATTGTTAACAGCATCTAACCAACCAGGTAACCACAAGGCCCGACCGGCGTTGCTCGCCGGACTACCTGCCGAGGATAAAAGGACGTCAAAACCATACAAAGTCTTACCGTGAGTAGATTGGATCCATTGAGCAAATACGGGTTCAATGAGAATTTGTTTTTCTGGAGTCCCAAAGGCTAACATTACATCGTTGTGAACATAAAGACCTAGCGTATGAAATCCAAGGAATAGGCTAGCCCAACTTAAGTGGGATATTATTGCTTCTTTGTGCTCCAACATTCTTGCTAGAACGTTATTCTTATTCTGCTCAGGATCATAATCTCTAAGGAAGAAGATGGCCCCATGAGCGAAAGCTCCTACCATAATAAACCCAGCAATATATTGATGATGAGTATATAATGCGGCTTGAGTGGTATAATCCTGAGCTATAAAAGCATAGGCAGGTAGAGAATACATATGTTGGGCCACAAGAGAGGTGATGACCCCCAAAGCGGCTAAAGCAAGTCCCAATTGGAAGTGAAGAGAGTTATTCACCGTATCAAAAAGTCCCTTATGTCCACGTCCTAATCTCCCTCCCGGGGGGGTGTGAGCATCCAAGATTTCTTTCATGCTGTGCCCGATACCAAAATTAGTTCGATACATATGACCGGCAATTATAAACACGACGGCTATTGCTAGGTGGTGATGAGCAATATCAGTTAGCCATAAACTTTGGGTTTGGGGATGAAATCCACCTAGAAAAGTTAGAATAGCTGTTCCTGCCCCTTGGGTGGTATTGAAGACGTGAGTGTCAGAATCGGGATTTTGTGCGTAAACGCTCCACTGACCTGAAAAAAAAGGTCCCAATCCTTGGGGATGTGGAGTAGTAGTTAAAAAATCGCCCCATCTAATGTGGGCGCCCCTGGATTCGGGAATGGCTACGTGAACCAAGTGGCCTGTCCAAGCCAAGGAACTTACCCCAAATAATCCCGAAAGATGATGATTTAGGCGAGATTCGGCGTTTTTAAACCAAGAAATGCTTGGCTTCCATTTGGGTTGGAGGTGTAGCCAACTAGCTAGTAGTAATAAAGCAGCCAGAATTAAAAGAAATAGGGATCCAGCATATAAATCTTGGTTGTTGCGTAGACCAATAGTATACCACCACTGATAAACGCCAGAGTAGGCAATATTGACCGGACCTGTAGCTCCACCACGGGTATAGGCTTCGACCGCCGGCTGACCAAAATGTGGATCCCAAATTGCATGAGCAATTGGCCTCACACCTAAAGGGTCTTGGACCCAAGCCTCAAAATTGCCTTGCCAAGCTACGTGGAATAAATTCCCGGAGGTCCATAAAAAAATAATAGCTAATTGGCCAAAGTGAGATGCAAATACCTTTTGGTAGAGACGTTCTTCGGTAATATCGTCATGGCTTTCAAAATCATGCGCAGTGGCTATGCCAAACCAGATACGACGAGTAGTTGGGTCCTGGGATAGACCCTGGCTGAACTTTGGAAATCTTGATGCCGTAATGTTTCTCAAATCCTCCTAGCCATTATTATCCCACTGCAACAATTCGTGCCAGGAAGAATGCCCACGTTGTGGCGATTCCACCCAGAAGGTAATGAGTTACTCCTACAGCACGTCCCTGTATAATACTAAGAGCTCTAGGCTGAGTGACGGGAGCAACCTTCAATTTATTATGAGCCCAAACTAGAGATTCAATAAGTTCTTGCCAATAGCCACGACCGCTAAATAGAAACATTAGGCTAAAGGCCCAGACAAAATGAGCCCCGAGAAATAGAAGTCCATAGGCAGATAATGACGAACCATATGACTGAATGACTTGAGAAGCCTGTGCCCACAAGAAATCTCGTAACCATCCATTTATTGTTGTTGAACTTTGCGCGAAGTTTCCTCCAGTAATATGATTTACAGCCCCCTGCTCGCTTACAGTTCCCCAAACATCTGATTGCATCTTCCAACTGAAATGAAATATAACTACTGAGATGGAATTATACATCCAAAACAAACCCAGGAATACATGATCCCAGGCAGATACTTGGCATGTGCCTCCCCTACCAGGCCCGTCGCATGGAAAACGAAAACCAAGATTTGCTTTGTCAGGTATTAGTCGGGAACTACGTGCAAATAAAACGCCTTTTAATAATATTAGTACAGTAACATGGATTGTAAATGCGTGGATATGATGCACCAAAAAATCTGCAGTTCCTAACGGAATCGGAGCTAACGCCACCCTACCAGCTACCGTTACTAAATTGTCTCCACCCCAAACTAAGCTGGTGCTTGTGGCTGCGTTAGGTGCAGTCGATTCAGGAGCCAAAGCATGAGTATTTTGGATCCACTGGGCAAAAATGGGTTGCAGTTGAATAGCGGTATCCGAAAACATATCTTGGGGACGCCCTAAAGCGCTCATGGTATCATTGTGGATATACAGCCCAAAGCTATGAAAGCCAAGGAAGATACAGACCCAATTGAGATGTGAGATTATTGCATCACGATGACGAATAACACGATCTAACAAGTTATTGTACTGAGTAGTTGGATCGTAATCTCTTACAATGAAGATAGCCGCATGTGCAGCTGCCCCAACTACTAGAAATCCTCCTATCCACATGTGATGTGTAAACAAAGAGAGCTGTGTGGCATAATCGGTAGCTAAATAGGGATAGGGAGGCATGCTATACATGTGATGAGAAACAATAATAGTTAAGGATCCCAAAAGGGCAAGATTAATAGCTAATTGAGCGTGCCATGAACTTGTTAAAATCTCGTAAATACCCTTGTGCCCCTCACCAGTGAAAGGTCCTTTATGCGCTTCCAAGATCTCTCTTGTACTATGCCCAATACCCCAATTTGTCCTGTACATGTGACCAGCTACCAAAAATAGAACCGCAATGGCTAGGTGATGGTGTGCGGCATCCGTCAACCATAAACCCCCCGTTACTGGGTTTAATCCACCGCGGAAAGTAAGGAAATCCGAATATTCCGACCAGTTCAAAGTGAAAAACGGGATTAACCCTTTTGCAAAACTTGGATAAGTTTGAGCTATAAGATCGCGATTAAGAATAAATTCATGAGGTAGGGGTATTTCTTCGGGGTCTACACCTGCGTCTAATAACTGATTAATAGGGAGTGATACGTGTATCTGATGTCCTGCCCATCCTAGCGATCCTAATCCTAATAGACCTGCTAAATGATGGTTCAACATGGATTCAACATTTTGAAACCAAGCCAATTTCGGGGCAGCCTTGTGGTAATGAAACCAACCAGCAAAAAGCATGAATCCGGCACAAACTAAAGCACCAACGGCTGTGCAATAGAGCTGCAATTCATTGGTTATTCCGGAAGCTCGCCAGAGTTGAAAGAAACCGGATGTTATTTGTACTCCCTGAAACCCTCCGCCCACATCTCCATTAAGTATTTCCTGACCCACAATTGGCCAAACAACTTGGGCACTGGGTTTTACATGGGTGGGATCATTTAGCCATGCTTCATAGTTGGAAAAACGGGCTCCATGAAAATACATACCGCTTAACCAAATAAAAATAATGGCCAGTTGTCCAAAATGCGCACTAAAAATCTTTCGGGATATATCTTCTAAATCATTAGTATGACTATCAAAATCATGGGCATCGGCGTGTAGGTTCCAAATCCATGTAGTAGTATTAGGACCCTTAGCCAAATTTCTCGAAAAATGTCCAGGCTGAGCCCATCTCTCAAAAGAGGTTTTCACAGGATCCTTCTCTACCATAATTTTGACTTCTGGTTCTGACGAACGAATAGTCATTGGGATTCTCCTCTATTTGAGCAGGGGATAGCAACAACCTACCAACAACAGATCCAACAATTTACGGCTTGAGGTTGCCATTAACATAATTAATGAACATAACTAAAAAACTAGCTTCTCCAAAGTTTGGGATTTCAACGGAAAGATTATGCAAGATAAGCTTTCAGTACTATTATCACACGGTTTACTAGCGCCTAATGGACCTATAATAAAAAGCTTATTTTTTGTTCAGTAGAAGGAGGATAGTACCTTCTATCTAAGAAACACAAATTCTTATTTATTATTAAACACCTAAATAAATTAGACTTTTCCACTCCTGTTGATCCATTTTTTACGACGATGAAAAGAGGAGGAGCGTCCTGTAACTTTCAACCGATTCTGTGCTTCGGCATAATTGTCGGGAGAAAGTGCTATTGCTCGTCTCCAATAATCAGCAGCTTGATCAAACCAAGCTTCCGAAATACCTAAATCTCCTCGTTGAATGGCCCGTTCCCCTCGACTAGAATGGATGATTCCGATAACCGGTAACCTCCTCCTTAAGAACCGAACTTGGGGGTTTCCCAGCCCATACGGCTCATGTGACTACGCCCCTGGTTTATGGATTCCCAAACAAGGAAAAGGTGAAAACCATCTCCAAATAAAGTGTGGGAAGAAGGGAAATAGTCAGGTTTACAATCCTATTCGTCCCAAATAAGACCTTTTCCGTACTCAAAGTCATTAGGAAGAAAATGACGAGCTCTCCCATTACTAACCACCCTACCTTAAAAAGGATCTTCTGAATTTGAATTAGAAATATTTCCCTTTGGGATTTGATACTACGCCGTGTCTCGTCACTTAGTGTTTTTCCAATTGCCTTTGCTACAAAAGACGATTGGCTAGATTTGTTAATGAGCCAACCTCATTGTATCGACCCAGATTTTCAATGAGAAATCTTTACGGCGCTGCATTCTCTTATTGATTCATTTATCCATGGGATGACTAGGCCAGTTACCTACTTGAAACCCGGATTATTTCGGAGAGGGTTGAATCCCACAGCTCGTGTCAATTCCCATTTGGGAATTGCTTGAGGGAAGCCTTCTTCTGGTTTTGAACCGAAGATTCCTAGGGCATAGGTAGTCGCACGTAGTGACAGATCACAGCCATATTATTAAAAGCTTGTGGCAGGAAAGAATTACGTTCCAGAGCTTGAAAGTAATATTCCAAAGCTTCCACATGTTTTCCATTACTGGTATGAATAAGACCTATATTATAGAGTATGTAACTTCGATCGTACGAATCGATTTCCAAACGCATGGCTTTATAATAACTTTGCAGAGCTTCTGCATATTCCCCTTCTGATTGGGCCGACATCCGTTACGGTTGCTTACATTTAGAAGCCCCGCTTCAAAACCGTACATGAAACTTTTGTCTCATACGGCTTCTCCCGCTCAATTTAAGGCAAAGCAACTCGTGTGCTATCAACTCTTTGTAGTTTTAAGTAAACGGGGGTTAGTGTCTCACGAAACTGGTATCTAACCATCCTTCCCACAAGGATTCTTTTTTCTTTTCAGATTAGTTCTGCTATAGTTAAAAAGTTAACTAATTAGTAGCAAAACTCTCTAGTGATTTCTTCGTTCCCAACAAGTCGTCTTTTTCTTTGAGGTTAGTTAACTCGGCAATCTCCGATGATCTGAGGGATATCCAAGATACAAACAGGATGGCTGTTTGGTGCCCTAATCGCAATTAGTCGTTATCGCAACACTGGAGTTGTTAAAAACGCGTAACATTCTTAAAAATCAACAATTGACGGGGATTTTATGTCGCCGATTTCTTTAGGTGGTCCTTATCCTCGTTTCACGCCTATTCTCGGAATTCCCATCTATAAGCAAAAATTAATCAATAGGTTTAACCTCCTGCTTGCTTGATACCTCGATCTACTAAAGACAAGAGGGAGCTTGCGGGGCTGCATCAATCGTGGATACACGACCGAAGGATTTATTCGGCAATCGAAAGACACCTTTACCAAACGTGGGCTTCTCAAATTAAGTATTGGAGTAGTTTTTTTTTCAATTAATTGAATTAAGCATATGTCTCCTTCCGCGAATCGCACCATCCCTGTAATATATAAAAGCTTCCCTTTCTCTCTTAGTAGTAGGTAAAAGTCGTGTCAGAATATCCGCTGAGATTGTAAAAGTTTTATCAATAAAATTATCATTTTTCTGTGACCTAGGCATACTTAAGATTAACTCCTTGCTCTCTTTGATAATTTCACCTATTACGAAGACTAATTTATCGCTTGAGATTACGAGACAGAAATAGAAAGTCTAGTTGGGTAGCAAAATAATTGAGAAAGTAGATATGATGAAGTGACAACTTATTCTTGTAGTGTCGTATTATCCAGTTGCACTTTTTTTGCTTCGCGGCCAAGTAGTTATTTGTTGTATCCGGGCGGCTTCCCACAGATTGCTATTACTTGCCATTCTATTGTTCCAATCCCTAAAATAGTTTTGTAACAGAAGTTTCCCTGTGATAACTCTCAAGTCTTGGAAAGGTGGCCGAGTGGTTGAAGGTATGGCACTGGAAATGCTATGTAGATTTAGAGCTACCGAGGGTTCGAATCCCTCCCTTTCCCACTTCCACCTTTTATGTATCTTAGTAGATCCAAACATAAATCTTCTTGTCTTTCCATTTAAATGGAGTGAAAAAACTATTTTAAACTAAATGGATTCAATATAAGAGTTTGAACTTATTTCCTTTCCTAACTAGGAAGGGATTATTTCATCCGAGACAAAGAAATTCTCACTCACTCTGCCGGCACTATAACGTTTAACTAAGACTTAGAAGTAATATCAAGGTCCAACTTTTTTTTTATGACACTTATTACCCTCACGAAACAAAGAAATTGTATAGTATAGTAATCTTACTTCTTACTATATCGACTATTTTATTAGATTAGCTAAATAGGCTATATATCCACATGTTTTTCTTAATCTGCTTCCTAAATTATCCACGATTTTATTTATTTCATATTCTCGTAATGAAAAACTCTACGAGGAATGGATAAATAGGCTATAAAACCATCTAAACTAAGCTTTTCGAGAGTAATACTCGACCACTAACAATTCATTGATATCCAAACTTACAGATTCACGGTTGACCATATGGTTGACTAATCCTGCAGCCTGACCCGTATTTGAGAAAAAGCGAGTTAAATGATTTGGCACTTTGTCCTTTTGGAGAGACTCACCGCTGACTTGAATGTAGCAAGTTGTTTTATTCTTAGTAGTGATAGTATCCCCGGGTTTACATCGATAACTTGGTCTATCTACAATACGGTGGTTCACTAGGATATGTCTGTGACTAACTAGTTGTCGGGCAGTGGGAATTGTGGAAGCCATGCCTAACTGAAAAATGATAGTATCCGGACGCATCTCAAGTAATTGCAGCGGGACTTGACCTGTCGAACCCTTAGTTTTTCTGGCAATACGAACGTATTTGATTAATTGGCGCTCTGTCAAACCATAATTTATACGTAATCTTTGTTTGGCTTCTAACCGGAGACAAAATTGGGAGATTTTCTTCGACGATAATTGGTCGCCAGCAACTTGAAATTCCTCCAACTTAGGTACAATTCTTTTACCCGCAAGTCCTGGTAAATCCCTAAGACGACGCATCAATTTTAAACGAGGTCCTCGATATCGAGACATAAAAATTCCTCCCTTACAAATCTATAAAGTGAAAGTAAATCTTTCTTTTTTTTTCTTCTAAAAAAAAAAGAAAGATTAAGGCCAGGACGAAAATAGTATCAATTTCCACTGCCAAAATCGATGAGAGTTTATAAAACTAGTAGTATATAAGGAAATCATAACATAGTTATGTATAAATTTATACATATCTCTTCTAACTCTTCAAAAGCATTCAAACAACAAAAAAGAAGAGGGAACGACAAACGGAAACTTATTATCGGTCAGAAATTGTCACCAAATAGGGTCAAAATGTTACGGCTTTTTATACAATGTATTGACTATAGTACCACGCCCATATATACTTAATAAAGAGGTAAGAGAAATAAGATCGGACAACAACTTATTAAATCAGATTTCAAAATTCATATGAACCCGATCCTCCTCTTCCTTAAGAATTAAAGATGAAATAGGTGAATAAAAGATGTTGTGAAACGCAGAAAGTAGAAAAAGCAAAATAGTTAAACGCATTCGTGTATCTATGAAAATCTCTTATAATCAATTGGTAGCTGTTCATTGGAATTAAAGAAAGTGAGGTTTATCTTAGGTCTAATCAGATTGATTCATACATGCAAATAGATCAAAATAACTAAAACCTGTCGTAAAATAAAAAAGGGAAGAAAGATCTAGGTGTTTTCCTTACCTATTCATTGGGGCCTAGAGGTGGGGATATGGCGAAAAGGTAGACGCGGCGGACTCAATCGGATTGAGCCTAGATATGGAAACGTATCCAGTGGCAGCTCCCATATTCAGGGAAACCTGGGATTATTTGGCAGGCAATCCTGAGCCAAATCTCGTCTCATGTTGCTGGATCCTTGAGGCGGGATAGGTACAGAGACTCGAAGGGGGTGATTCTAACGAGTATTCTTATTAACTAGTCTTCGAAAAAACTGAATAATAAAATGGTCAATGTAATAAATTGCATAAGATCTTATACGTGGTTAGAATAAGTTGAGTTAGAGTTGTAAGAAAGAAACAAATGCCAATAGATTAATTTAATACTTTTTAAAGTGAAAAAGTGAGAAAGAAGCATTTATTTGCACAATTGCGCTGCGTCAGCTTTTTGTGTCATATTGACAAACCTTCAATCAAAGTAATCAAGTCGATACAGGAAGGGCAGTGGCGGCATTTTTTATCCCCTCTCCTACTATATATCAGATATCATGAAATTCTGATAAATACTGCCCCACTTAAAGCTAAGTTAATGAACCACTCTAAACTATAAATCTTCTCGTGAATGAAGGTAGAGTCCCACTCTACGTATTAGCTTTACCAAGAATTAGGTAGCAACGCAAGTTGCAGTAGACGGAAAATCCGTTGGTTTCGACCGTGAGGGTTCAATTCCCTCTATCCCCAAGAGCAAGATACTCACGTTATTTCATCCCAATGAATCAAATCTAAGTGATATTTTACGCAAAATAGTTAAACGTGTCTTGTCTTGTTTAGACAAGACATATGTTATGTCAATTAGCCGAGCCATTCAAATACCTGAACTGAATGGCTTGATCCCGATTTCATTCCAGGTATTTCCTCCAATAGGAATAGTATTGCGTTTTTTATTAGACGGGTAAATAGCATAATGACAGAGTTGACTAACAATTTTCTCCCGATATACCTTAGCCGGGATAGCTCAGTTGGTAGAGCAGAGGACTGAAAATCCTCGTGTCACCAGTTCAAATCTGGTTCCTGGTAACTAAATAAAATCTTATCCTATAAAGGATAAGATAAATGGCTTGAACCTTTGTTATATAAATGATAGTGGTCCGGAAAAGACTATAGTATATATAATCAAAGAGATTTCCAATTTGAAGAACTGCTTTTTTGGAGTTTAGGTTGATCAGTTGAACTCGACGGGTCTATTAAGAAAAGATATGGCAATAGAGCGTGCAAAAAGAATCTTTTAATATTATTAGACTTCTCAGCTGTTTCTATGCAAATTGGTAGGCATCTTGTAACTCATAGAAATTGGGTACCACATAATCCTTACGCAGAGGCCACCCTATCCAACTCTCAGGCATTAATATACGTTTGAGATAAGGATGTCCCCAATGAATTATTCCCAACATATCATAAGATTCACGTTCTTGGAAATCGGCACTTTTCCAAACCCGAAAAACTGAAGGTATTTGAGGGTTTGTTCTTGAAACAAAAACTTTTATACATATTTCCTCAGGTTGATCTGACTGGTCTCGGATCTGGGTTAAATGATACACACTAACTAACGACCCTCCCGGTGTTGCATCGTAAGCACATTGAGATCGTAAGTAATTGAATCCATAAGCATATAAAGCGACGGCTATAGATAACCACTCCGAGGATTTCACCTCCAAAATCTCTACACCCTTGTAATCGTAACCTAAAGGTCGATGTGGGAATTTGTGCTTGGTTAACCATCTGGATAATCGGCTTTGTGTCCCCAGATTAGATTGATCTTTATTAACAATATTCATGGTGGTTACTACCTTTTATTGTATGAAAATCTTTCTAAAAGGAATAGAAAGCTAGTTCTCACCTGGCTAATAAGGATTTATCATACTCTTTGGGAAATTTATGTAAATTTCCCGCACCATTGGTGGGCACCAATCTCGCGCTACAATTCCCTGTTTCCCACATGTATTTCTTGACACGAGATAGAATACAAAATTGATGCGTTAGACTAAAGCATCTAATTCGAGTGAAGCAAGATGGCTGTTGAAGGAGACTATTTCGAGCGATTTTCTTGCGAAGTTTCGTTACGGCATCAATGATAGCTTCGGGTTTGGGCGGGCAACCCGGTAAATGAATATCGACAGGAATTAATTTATCTACCCCACGCACCGTACTGTAGGAATCCGTGCTAAACATACCTCCCGTAATAGTGCAAGCTCCCATAGCAATTACATATTTTGGTTCAGGCATTTGCTCATAAAGTCTTATTGGCGATGGGGCCATTTTCATTGTTATAGTACCAGCGGTAATAATTAGGTCCGCTTGTCTAGGGCTCGATCTAGGTACTAGTCCGTACCTATCAAAATCAAATCGTGAACCAATTAGAGAAGCAAATTCGATGAAGCAACAACTGGTACCATAGAGAAGTGGCCATAAACTAGATAATCTGTACCAGTTGGAAAAATCACTTATACTAGCCAAAAGGATTGAATCTGGTAGAGTACTCCGACGAGGCAATTGTGCTACCGAATTTGAAAGAGTGTTCTCATTTTTGTAGTTGGCATTATTTCTTTTATTATCATTTAATTGCTCATAAGTTAAGACCATTCCAGTGCTCCTTTTCGCCATGCATAAACCAAGCCCACGACCAGTACAGATATAAAAACAATAGCTTCAACAAAAGCGAATAAGCCTAATTCTCGAAAAGATGTAACCCAGGGATATAGGAATATGGTTTCAACGTCAGATATCGTGAAGACCAAAGCAAACATATAATAACGTATCTGAAATCGGGTCCAAGTATCTCCCCTTGGTTCAATACCTGACTCGTAACTTGTTAACTTCTCGGGCCTTTTGCGACTGGTAGCCAAAAATCTGGTAATAAAAAAAGCTAAAAATGGAATAGATATACAAACTACTAAGAAAATCCAGAAAGAATCATGTTGCTGAGAAAAAAACATCCACACACTCCTTCTGTATTAAGATTAAGAATTATTGTGATGACTCTATGCAGGTTTAACACTTAGAATCTAGACAAAGAAGTGGGTTGCTGTTAGAGACCGTCTTTAAAAGTTAGCTCTAGTACTAATCATTAATTTTAATACGGGACTAAGAGGTAGTATCAAAGTTTTGCTTTTATTCTTGATAGAATTACTACATAATATTGCAAGTGCATCCTATTCAATAATGGATGAAGGTAGTTAGTAAACTCTCTTTAATTTTGAATAAATTCTGGTTAGTTCAATTGCTTGCTGAGATTAGATAATTTAATTCCATGTAAGTTTTACTAAACCGATTGCATAGAATTTCAATTTGTCAATGAAGTTATCTTCTTAGTAGTTATCTATAGAAATATAGATACTCTGCTTTTGTTAGTAGTTAGAGCTATCGAGATTTGAACCATAGATACTTTTGAACCATAGATACTTTGGTTATGCAGACCAAATAATAAGTATTTGAACAGCATGTTGAACTAAATATGATATTTTCATAACATTGAGCTCTATAATCAACAGTTTCCCAACCTAATTGCACCCGAGCAAACATTCATTGGTGTACCAACCTTTGTTTTATAACAAATATCTGACAACTAACTTAAGTATAAGTAAAAAGGATGACTCCGTGTGTTTAATGTATATATTTTTATTATCTCTAAGTTGACACAGGTTTGTTTACGTCCCGTATAATTCTATCTTGCACTCCTAGTTAAGCAATTTCTATTGTTTAATCAAGAAAGCTTTGCAGCACTTCCTACACCCGAAGATTTAGGAGCCTATGAAGGAAGAAATTCTTTAGGTCCCTCGCATATCCAACTAATTAAAGCATTGCAAAAATAAGAATTACACCATAGAAAATAAGAAGAAACTACCCAGAATTAAGTTGAGATCCACTCTATTACCATCCTACGTTTTTTTGCATGAATCATTAGATTTCAACGAGTATTTCGAGAAAAAAAAACATCGGCGCACGTATAATCGAGGCGCTCTACCGCGGAGCTATAGCCCTTAATAAGATTGATTGCGTAGATAAAAATTACGCATTAAAAATGATTCACACAAATTACATTAACTTGTCAATTAAATTACTGAGTGGAAAAAGTGAGATTTTCATGAAAATCAAATCATTTCTTTGGTTTTCAAGTTAAGATTTAGGTTAAGTTGCTTGCTTACTAGAAGTTTTTGAATATATAATATAGTTATCTTTGTCTATCTATCTTTCTAGAGATAGATAGACAAGTTAGAGGAAGTATTAGGCTTATTTAACTCAAAAAAAAAACAAAAGCGACGGCAACCTACTTAACTCAGCGGTTAGAGTATCGCTTTCATACGGCGGTAGTCATTGGTTCAAATCCAATAGTAGGTAGCAATTAATTCGATACTGCGAATCTTCGATTTGCATTGGCATCTAATAAGATAAGTCTTACTACGTCCAAAACAAATCGGAAGCATGGTGTCGCAGCGTCATACGAGTCATTAGAATACAGGATTCTAGTGGTAGATCAACGATAAGAGTTGGAAAAAACCTTTGGTCGAACTATAACTAAATCGTAGTTGAAGCTTCTAATCTGGCTTTAGCTCTTCTAAATCTTAAGTTAGCTTCTATTCTCCTTCTCCTGCCTTCTGCTTCAACTAACTCTGTCTGAGCCAATTGAAAACTTTGGCGAGCTTCGTCGGGATCAATTTCGCTAGCTCTTTCTGCTTCGTTGACTAATATTGTCACCTTATTATTCTCGACCATCGCGAAACCACCCATTGGGGCCATTGCAGACCATTGTCCATTAGTATGTATCTTTGAAACTCCCATATCCAAAGCTGTTAAAAGAGGTGCATGATTGGGTAATATACCAATCTGACCACTATTAGTGGATAAAATAATCTCCCGGACTTCGGAATTCCAAACTATTCGATTAGGAGCCATCACACGAAGATTCAATACCATATCCGTTATTGACCCCCCGCCTGCAAAGACGCCGCTTTCGCAGCAGCTTCATCAATATTGCCAACTGGATGAAAAGCTTGCTCGGGAAGATTATCCAACTCTCCTGGAAGAATCATTTGAAATCCCTTAATTGTTTCTGGTAAACTGACATATTTACCTGGAGAACCAGTGAAGACTTCTGCCACAAAAAAAGGTTGCGATAAAAAACGCTCTATCTTTCGAGCTCTAGCTACTGTTAAACGGTCCTCTTCGGATAATTCGTCTAGTCCGAGAATAGCTATAATATCCTGAAGCTCTTTATAACGCTGCAAAGTTTGCTTAACTCCCTGTGCTGTTTCATAATGTTCCTCCCCTACAATCCAAGGTTGTAACATAGTCGAGGTTGAATCTAACGGATCCACAGCTGGATAAATACCTTTCGCTGCTAAACCTCGTGAAAGCACAGTTGTAGCATCTAGATGTGCAAATGTTGTAGCCGGAGCTGGATCAGTCAAATCATCTGCGGGTACGTAAACAGCTTGAATTGATGTTATTGACCCTTCCTTAGTGGAAGTAATTCTTTCTTGTAATGATCCCATTTCTGTAGCGAGAGTCGGCTGATAACCCACGGCAGAAGGCATTCTGCCTAGTAATGCTGAAACCTCAGATCCTGCCTGTACAAATCGAAAAATATTGTCAATGAATAAAAGTACATCTCGCTTATTGATATCTCGGAAATATTCCGCCATTGTTAAAGCTGTTAAGCCAACTCTCATACGAGCTCCCGGTGGTTCATTCATCTGACCATAAACTAGAGCCACTTTTGATTCCGCTATATTTTGCTCATTAGTAACTTTTGACTCTTTCATTTCCATATAGAGGTCATTACCTTCACGTGTACGTTCCCCTACCCCGCCAAAAACGGATACACCTCCATGGGCTTTCGCAATATTATTGATTAATTCCATGATAAGAACTGTCTTTCCAACTCCAGCTCCCCCAAATAGACCAATTTTTCCACCTCGACGATACGGGGCTAAAAGATCCACAACTTTAATACCCGTTTCAAAAATCGAAAGCTTAGTATCCAGTTGAGTAAAGGCAGGAGCAGATCTGTGAATTGGAAATGTTGTATTACTTTGAACAGGACCTAGATTATCTACGGGTTCTCCAAGGACATTAAATATTCGGCCAAGAGTAGTTTCACCAACAGGAACACTTAGAGGAGCTCCCGTATCAACAGCGCCCATACCTCTCATTAAACCATCTGTAGCACTCATAGCTACGGCTCTTACTTCATTGTTACCTAACAATTGTTGAACTTCACAAGTAACATTAATATCTTGGCCCGCCGAGTTTCTTCCCTTGACTATTAATGAGTTATAGATGCTCGGCATTTTTCCCGTTAAAAAAGCCACATCCAAGACTGGTCCGATGATCTGAGTGATGTACCCCACATTTCTTTCCACCAATTCAGAAATCTCAAAAGAAAGGGAACTGGTTTTCATAACTGTTTTGGTATGTTTCCTTCAGTATTTGTTTAATGAATCGATAGAAGTATTTGGTATTTCACTGCCCAGTGATTAATAGTTAATAATATTAGAACTCCATACTTGCCAGTCCTGTTTCCCCTCAATTTGTAGATATTACTATAGGAAAAAAACAAAAAGGAAATGATGTTACAAAATAGGCCGAGAATAGAAAATAGTTTTTTTGCGAATGACCTACTTAACGTAACGGTGAAATTGGTATTCTACTTTTTTCGATATTAGACCATATGTCTTGTTTCTTCCCAGGTCATCTCTTCATACATAGGAGGGTACCAACACTTAATTGGTTCGTAATCCATTCACCAGTCTAACAACGAACCGATTTCTGAGTCAACGTATCAGAATAGTCCAAAATGATTCTTTCGAATTCTTTCTAAAAGGTTTAGAAAACCATTTTGAGTAGTTGCACTCTACATTGGATGTAAGATAGAATAACAATGTTCACTTCTCGAAGTGGATTGTATACGTATCGTGTGAAATTTGATTTACTGAATTTCACTTCAAGTATCATGTTAAAATACTCCACCTACGCCGAGCAGATCTCACTATTACAAGATTTCTTACTTCAGTCACAGGGAGGAACAAACTCATGTCGCCACAAACGGAGACTAAAGCAGGTGTTGGATTCAAAGCTGGTGTCAAAGATTATCGATTGACCTATTACACTCCCGAATACAAGACCCTAGACACTGATATCTTAGCAGCTTTCCGAATGACTCCACAACCTGGCGTACCGGCTGAGGAAGCTGGAGCTGCAGTAGCTGCGGAATCGTCCACGGGTACGTGGACCACGGTATGGACAGACGGGCTTACTAGTCTTGATCGATACAAAGGTCGATGCTATGATATTGAGCCCGTAGCTGGGGAGGAAAATCAGTATATCGCATATGTAGCTTATCCTCTGGATTTATTCGAGGAAGGTTCCGTTACGAATATGTTCACTTCGATCGTAGGAAACGTTTTTGGGTTTAAGGCTCTACGCGCTTTGCGTCTGGAAGACTTGCGAATTCCTCCTGCTTATTCCAAAACCTTTGCTGGACCTCCTCATGGGATTCAAGTGGAAAGGGATAAACTAAACAAATATGGACGTCCTTTATTAGGATGTACAATCAAGCCAAAATTGGGCTTATCTGCCAAGAATTATGGTAGAGCGGTTTATGAGTGCCTTCGGGGTGGACTTGATTTCACGAAAGATGATGAAAATGTCAATTCCCAACCGTTTATGCGGTGGAGAGATCGATTCTTATTCGTATTAGAAGCTCTTAATAAAGCCGTGGCTGAAACCGGTGAGGTCAAGGGGCATTACTTGAATGCTACTGCAGGTACATGTGAAGAGATGATGAAAAGAGCTGTGTGTGCCAGAGAATTGGGTGCACCAATCGTCATGCATGACTACTTGACGGGAGGGTTTACTGCAAATACCAGTTTAGCCCTCTATTGCAGAGATAATGGATTACTTCTACACATTCACAGGGCAATGCATGCTGTTATCGATAGACAAAAAAATCACGGTATGCATTTCCGTGTATTAGCCAAAGGATTACGTATGTCTGGCGGGGATCACATCCATGCCGGAACCGTAGTGGGCAAATTGGAAGGGGAACGAGGGGTTACCCTAGGATTTGTGGACTTACTTCGCGATGATTCGATTGCAAAGGATCGTAAACGTGGCATCTATTTCTCGCAAGAGTGGGTCTCTATGGCAGGTGTTATACCCGTAGCTTCAGGGGGTATCCATGTCTGGCATATGCCTGCCTTAACCGAAATATTTGGGGATGATTCTGTCCTACAATTTGGCGGGGGAACCCTGGGACACCCATGGGGAAATGCACCAGGTGCCGTGGCTAACCGAGTCGCAGTGGAAGCTTGTGTACAAGCTCGTAATGAAGGTCGAGATCTTGCTCGTGAAGGTAATGAGATTATTCGTGAAGCTAGTAAGTGGAGTCCAGAATTAGCTGCTGCATGCGAAATATGGAAATCAATCAAATTTGAATTTGACACAATTGACACAGTGTAAATTAGTGTGAGTTGGCTCTATTATTTAAAATATGTTTAAAATCTATTTTGAGCCATATTGAAAACCGAGAGTATCGGGGAAGGGTTTTTTCTTCCGATACTCTTGGGACCTTAAAGAAAAGTTGGTAACTTAATGGAGGTAAGTCCGTGGTTTGAAACCGCAGGTCTGAGGGGTTCGAATCCCCACCAATTAGTAAAAAAAAACGAGATAGAAGTTCAAAGATCGGTAATACACCTAAACAGTTACGAAGCCATCCAATTTGAGCATGTGTGAGTTTCTCGTAATTTGGGTTTTTTGCATAGCTTCCCGGATAATCGAGATGAGCTTTCTAATATATCACTGATTAAGGAGATGAATGAGCGCTTTGGTCAAATTCTAATTTATTTTCGTCACTGCACTTGAAGATTCGGAGTTGTCTCTCTTCAACTATATGCATGAATACTCCGCTTCTTCGCAAGAAGAAAACTGACAATTTTTTGTTCCCCGAGCTAACGAAATGGATGAGGAGATTTTCACGTCTGTTATAAATTGGTTTGAAGATAAGCGAAAATTTGGTGGATTGATTGGAGCTTTTCTTGAAGAAGCTACTAAAAGTTCTCTCTCAAATGATAGAGAAAAACGAGTAAGCGTCAACGTAAGCAAAGGATTATGGACTCGGTGTGATAATTGTGGAAATATGCTTTATGTAAAATTCTTAAAACAGAATGGAAGTGTTTGTGAAGAACGTGGCTATCACCTCCCAATGAATAGTATGGAAAGGATCGAACTATCAATTGATCCGAACACGTGGATTCCCATGGATGAAGACACGTCCGCAAGAGATATCTTAAGTTTCTCCGACGAAGATGATTATGAGAATCGTCTACTTGTTTCTCAAGAAAAGACAGGTCTAATCGATGCTGTTCAAACCGGTACAGGATATCTAAACGGAACACTTATTGCACCTGGCGTTATGGACTTTCACTTCATGGGAGGGAGCATGGGCTCTGTAGTAGGTGAAAAGATTACTCGTTTAATTGAATATGCCACGCAAAGGCTTCTGCCGCTGGTTTTAATTTGTGCCTCTGGCGGAGCGCGTATGCAGGAGGGAACTTTTAGTTTAATGCAAATGGCTAAAATCTCTTCGGCTTTACAACTCCATCAGGTTCGTAATAAATTGCTATACATATCCGTTCTTACCTATCCAACTACAGGAGGTGTTACCGCCAGCTTCGGTATGTTAGGAGATATAATTATTGCCGAATCTAAAGCTTATATAGCATTTGCTGGTAAAAGGGTAATTGAATAAACATCGCGCCAGAAGATACCTGACGGCTTTCAAGCAGCTGAGTCTTCATTTACTAATGGGTTACTTGATCTAATTGTTCCACGTAATCTCCTGAAGGGTGTTTTGAGCGAAATCTTTGAGCCTTACTTTTCAATTCCTTCTAATAAGAGTTAAGTAAAAAGAGACTCAATTTGTCTTTTTTTTTGAGTTTAAATCATTGTTTTATGTTTTGCATTGCAGATCCAATATGTCACAAAGGAAAGAATAAAGATTTTATAGTTATTTATGAAAAAAATCCTGTAAAATGGTAATTTGCATCCAATAAAATTTCTTTTGAGAGACCCTTTTTTTTTTTGAGTGGGGAGAATATCATTAGATATTAGAAGGAGTAGTAAAAGAGAGGAGATACGTTGCTGTATTAATACTTTTTCTTATTAGGCAATTTCACTATGACAGCGTCTTACCTACCTTCCGTCTTTGTACCCTTAGTAGGTTTACTGTTTCCAGCAATTGCAATGGCTTCCCTTTTCCTGTATATAGAGAGGGATGAAATCTCGTAAATCAATCCCCCTTTTATTTAGTCCTTTATTTTAAAGTGGACTGAAATCTAATCGATGATTTATTTTCCAAATCGGATTTTCTATTTACTGCTATTTGAAACTCAAATTGGCTGATCTACGTTCTTTGTTGGCAAGTATCCACACTCTATTTTCCTAGTAGGAAAATGATAATATTGATATTGCTGCAATCTATGTCTCATTCTCACATCTAATAAGATGAAGGCATAGTTGCAGCAACGATAAAAAAAAAAAGAAAAGCAATGGTTGTACTTTAAAAGATTGCTCGCCCGTAGATTTAAGCTGCTATTTAATTTATCATACCCTGACGATCATAGAGTAGAAATGGTAAGAATAACTACGAGGAAAAAGAGGAAGGATAAGAAAAAAAAGTAAGGGGAAATCTGCAAACAAAATAAATTTATTCCAGAAATCGAAGAAATAGAAATGAATTATCATCTTAATTGTATCCAAGTAGAACTTATAAGAGGGTCACGTACAATTGCAAACTCGTGTTGGGCCTGCATACTTATTTGTGGTGCAACAGGTTTCTTACTAGTGGGGTTCTCTAGCTGTATTGGCGAAGAGTTGATCCCCAAACTATCGTACAAACAGATTGCATTCATTCCGCAAGGTCTTATTATGTGTTTTTACGGGATTGCTGGCTTTTTTCTGGGATTGTATTTATGGTGCACTATTTTTTGGAACGTTGGTAGCGGATACAACTATTTTGATAGGCGGGAAGGTATTTCTTCTATTTTTCGATGGGGTTTTCCCGGTAAGAATCGTCGTATCCACATTCAACTCCCACTAAAAGATATTGAAGCAATTGGTTTAAAAAATCAGGAGGGTTTCTTTCCAAGCCGGATTCTCTACCTTAAGGTGCGAGGGCAACGAAATATACCTCTAAGTAGAATTGGTGAGAACTCGACTCCGGAATATATTGAGGAAAAAGCTGCAGAACTTGCTCGTTTCCTACGTGTATCAATCGAGGGATTTTGACATAAGATCTAGGCTTCATATTTATTAAGTCTAGAGGGTTCTCACAGAAGAAGTTAAAAAGGCAGTCAAAACTTTGTAAATATTTTGAAGAAAAAGGAGATAGCTTAATCAAAAATTAGAGATCTTCCTAGGAATCTCTTCGTATTTTTTCCTCTTCCAAAAGATAGGTAATTTAGAATCTATATGGATTTGTATCACTGGAAGCAAAAACTTATTCAACTGTTTTGCAGTACTCCATCTCGTTCGTTAGATAGAGCTTATGAAGCTAGTAAGCATCTGCAGCTTCATTCTCTATCTTTTACACGATCTCTATCTTTTACACGATTTCTAACATGGGCAGGAAATTCCCCGTGGGCCCAAGTATTTTTTGAAACTGCGGTTTCTAGCAAATTTAGTTATGCTATATATTATAGCCTTTTGGAATACAGATTTAGTCTGTTTCTATTAGGAATTCATAACTATTTGAGGATTTCTTATTGTCTGGGCACCTCTCTTCGGTCATTGCCGATTAATCGACGTAGATCCCATCCCGATTGCAAGAGTAGGATTTACCCGGTAGAAAATTGGTTAGCTACATCTATGCATAAGCTTTTGCCTACTTCAATTTCTGAAAATATATCTTTGGGTTCTCGTTCTAATTCTTTTATGGTTTTCAAACCGAGTAACAGTGGGAAAGAAATTAATGGCTTATCAATATACGAAGTCAAAAGCGACTCCCCCTCTGTATCAGTAAATGGGTCTAATTCTATCAAGCTCAATAATCTAACTAGGATGAATAGGAAATTGGCTTGGATCGAAGCAACCTTGCGTGAATTTGATCTTCAGCGGAACTCTCGTCCCAAACAAATCTTTCCATCTCGAACTGAGAAACCATTAGGTGAAGAGTCTTATAACTACGAACTCTCTTTATCTTGCCACAGTCCAGTAGCTTACGAGCCTATTGGGTTGGTACCTCGGTCAGTAACCCGAACGTTATCCCGTTTCAAGGAAGAATTATCAAATCAATCGAGTTTATTAGTACAAAAGGATTTTGATTTAGCTCGGAACCAAGCAGCTGTTTCCCTCCAATATGTTGGAATTCTCTCTCTTCTCCTTCCATTTCGACTTGCTATAGAAAATTGGTTCTTGAAACCCCAAATTAAGACTTGGTGGGACATCCTTCAATTTCAAGTCTTTTTAAACCCGCTTCAAGAAGAAAAGGCTTTGAAACAACTCCGAGAATCCGAATCCCTACTTTGGCTAGATAATGTGATAGGTAACTTGGCAGATACGCAGTTGCAAAATCTTGATGCAAATGTGCATTATGAGACTATTAGATTAGCAATAACATATGATGGGCCTAATATTCAGCTATTAGTGCAGCTCGCAACCGATACAATTAGCATTGTTACTCCATTTCTTTTACTTTTATTGGGGCGAAAGAGACTTGCAGTTTCGAATTCCTGGATCCGAGAATCGTTTTATAGTTTGAATGACACAATGAAAGCGTTTTCTATCCTTCTACTTACGGATTTATGTGTAGGTTTTCACTCACCCCATGGTTGGGAAATACTGTCAGAGTCCTTCCTAGGACATTTAGGGTTAACTCCCAACAGATATGTAATCCCCCGCTTTGTATCAACCTTTCCAGTTATTTTAGATACGTTATTTAAATATTGGATCTTTCGTCATTTAAATCGAATATCTCCTTCGATTGTAGCAACATACCATACAATGAGTGAATGACAGTAGCTATTCCAACTTTTTCATGAGTAAGCTTTCCTTGCTATTTATTTGGATCTTTCTCTGTTTTCCGATCATCTTCTGATATTCACTGCTGAAAGAGAAGGAAAATCAATAAAAGGAAAGAATTGGGGAAGAAATAAGCGTTAAGCTAAGTCACAAACTGTTTGTACAAATATTTAAGACTAATTATTGACCTATGCAAGCAACAAGAAACAAATGGATAAAAGATTGTTGGATTCTATCGCTTATAGTATTAATAAGTTTTGGCAGATTAAGTCATCCATCTGTATCAAGAGCATATCCGATTTTTGCGCAACAGAATTACGAAAATCCACGTGAAGCCACAGGTCGTATTGTATGTGCAAATTGTCATTTAGCCAAAAAAACCGTTGATATTGAGGCTCCGCAATCGGTTCTTCCTGATACTGTATTTGAGGCAATTGTTAAGATTCCTTACGATATGTAGATAAAATAAGTGCTCGCCAATGGTAAAAAGGGGGGTCTTAATGTGGGTGCTGTTCTTATTTTACCAGACGGGTTTGAATTAGCTCCCCTTAATCGCATCCCAACCGAAGTGAAGAATAAATTGGGAAAATTATCGTTTCAAAGTTATCGACCCGGTAAAGAAAATATAGTGGTTGTTGGCCCCGTATCGGGCAAATTATATAACGAGATTATCTTCCCAGTCTTATCGCCAGACCCCGGTACCAAGAAAGAAGCCTATTTCTTAAAATACCCGATTTACGTGGGAGCTAACAGAGGGAGGGGACAAATCTATCCGGACGGGAGCAAAAGCAATAACACGGTTTATACTGCCTCATTGACGGGAAAAATAAAAAAGGTGATCCGAAAAGAAGGAAAAGGTGGGTACGAAATTACAATTGAGGATTTATCTCAGGGTCGTGAAGTTATTGATGTTGTACCTCCTGGTCCTGAACTCATCGTTTCGGAAGGTGAATTTGTTAAAACAGATCAGCCATTAACTAATAATCCAAACGTTGGGGGATTTGGTCAAGGAGAAGTAGAAATCGTACTGCAAGACCCCCGTCGTATCCAAGGTCTTTTAGCTTTTTTTGCATCGGTGATTTTAGCACAGATCTTTCTTGTTCTTAAGAAAAAGCAGTTTGAGAAAGTCCAGTTAGCAGAAATGAATTTTTGATTACATGTTAGAATTTCCCCTTGAGAAGTAGATGTATAGATTTACTAGATTGGGGAGAGGGAAAATATGGTTCTTTCCTTGTCTTTTGTGATTCGGGACTTAGATGTTCTATGAGTGATCTGTGAGAACCTAAGAATTACTCAGAAATTATACAGGTTTTTAAACAAGCGGCAAAAAGAAAAGAGCGTAGGTAATCTGAAGTTCACATGACTAAAGTAGTAGGGGTGGGTCAGTGATAGAGCTAGATTAAAAAGCGAAATGATTAATGTTGGTGGGATTGACACCACCAACACTCCCAAGAATATTGCAACGATTTCGTTATACGATCGATATCTTTTCCTGGATCCCATAAAGGATAAGGTTATGAGAGTTCACAAGAAGAAGGAAGGGTAAGTATGATACACAAAATAATGTAACTATTTATTTATTCAGTGGTTATAACGTATTCCAACCAAAGATATAATTTCCAGTGAGTAAAAATAGGGATTCAATCTTTTTAAAGAAAAGTCAATTGCTGTATCAAAATCTTATGAAAAGATATTAAATAAATTGAATTGTCTCTTTTGAAAATAAGATGTGTTGCAACGTGGGTTAATAAGAGTTGATATTCGTAAAGACAAGTAAGAGATTTGTTGAATTAAGAAAAGAAACGTAAAAACTAATCTTTACTAGAATAGATATAGGTTTCTTTTCTTAATTCAATTATTTTTTTTTTCTCCTTCTTAGATTTTATTAAAAAGAGAAGAAAAAATGAACATTTTTTTACTAAATTAGGTACGATTTCCCTGTTTAATCCACATTTGAGCCAATAAGAAGTATTTCGTAATTCTCTGCCAACTTACACTTTCAAAAAATAGTGTTTCAAAGAGATGACCCTAACCCTGAGTAAGCTCCGTAGAAAAAGACGCCCGTCAAACCTATCACAAGTGTACCGGCTACAGTACCTACCAACCGCAAGGGAACCCTTCCAGTGGTATTTGTCATCTGCCACGCCTCCTTCCCGCTCTTTTTATGTCTATATGTTAACTGGCCGCGACTCCAGACAAGGACGGTCAATAAAATTGGGATCTTGATCTCTTCCAGACAATCCAGTCGATCTTTCCTAATTGAAGAAGTAATTAGAAGATAAGACGGCAAGTACGAAAATCGGCAATAGTCCCCAATAAAGGCTTGTACGATTTGGTTCCACGCTCTGCTTATTTGGATTTGGTTGTGTCATAGATTCAGTGCTCGTCAAAAAAACTATCTTTGGATAAATTGCATAGCTGATATGGATCCTAAGAAAAAAACCGTTGGTACAGCTAATCCATGTACAGCTAACCATCTAACAGTGAAGATTGGATAAGTCTTATCTAAAGCCATTAGTTTCTCCTAGAAGGATTTCGTGAATGCATCAACTTGTTCTAACGAATCGAATCGGCCAGTTATTAGAGGAATTTCCTGCCGACTCTCCGAAAAATATTCGTTTGGTCGGGGGCTTCCGAAAACGTCATAAGCTAAACCTGTGCTTACAGACAGCCAACCTGCAATAAACAGGGAGGGTATAGTAATGCTGTGAATGACCCAGTATCGAATACTAGTGATGATATCGGCAAAGGGGCGCTCTCCTGTATTCCCAGACATGTTTAACTCCGTATCTACCTCGTACTAATAGAAAGACTCGATCGATTGTTTCCCTAATTAAATAGAAAAAATCGAAGGGATTCTATTGTAAGGAAATATGTACGATGTCCCTACAAAAAAAGGATCCCTTTGAAGAAATGGAAACTAATCCAAATTAGTTTGGATCTGCTATACCTGAGGTATCTTCAAAATGCACTGGGTAAGTATAGCCATTTAACGTACAATGCGGCAAGGTTCGCAAAACATTTTTAATCTAAAAATTAGGATTTATTTATCGTCATTTATAGAACAATTAAACCAGCGTTACTGGAATAAAAGCCTGGTATCAAAAGAATGTAATAAACTTGTAAAAATTATAATAGGTTTCCTTCCTTTGTTTGCACCACCTAAAAACTTAGATCTGTTATTACCTTAAACTTGCTTCTTATCTGATTACGTGCTTCAATGAAATGTCCGGGCGGGGCGCTTTAGTTGTCGCTGAAGAAAAGAGAGATAGTCTCTAAAATAGATAGAGAATCGTTTGCTTAATGATACATTAACTCTTACCAAACGTTCAGTGAGCTCTTCTGTGAGTTTCAAGGAGAAGGAATTCAAGCATCTAAACCCAAATTCCCTGAAATAAAAAAAAAATATATATATATATATATAGAAACTCAACTATCCAAGACAGATACTTAGTAAATTAAATCTCGTATAGCAGATTTGCGTAAACAGCTTTGATTAAAAGACTTAGGATGATAAACTACTCAAAGAAGTTTATATTACTCCAAAAGCTAAGCATTCTCATAATCGGATATATGTTCACTCCATTAAGCTACTTTGCTTTCCTGATATTTGCATTAATTCTAACCTTGTCGTTATTTGTTGGGTTGAATAAAATTCAGATTTTGTAATTCCTTTAGTAGATTACTACCCTTCAAAAAAAAGGGGAGGCAAAAATAGGGTTCTTTTTGTTCACGCACAGCGCTTATTAATCCGCCGCACTTGCCAACATTTAATTACTGATTCATATGTGAATTAAATTTGGTAAGTATAGAAAAAGAAATTCTATAAACTAAAATGGTTGAAGCATTACTATCTGGAATTGTGTCAGGCTCGATTCCGATAACCTTAGCTGGATTATTTGTAACTGCATACCTACAATATCGACGAGGTGACCAATTAGATATTCAATAAAAGATAGTTGAAAACATCCTATCGAGGATACGTTTTTATATTGGTAAGGAGTAACAAAAAATAGATCTGACAAGTCCTCTTTCACCTATCTCTTCTCTAACCGATTTCTTATTTCTTTTTTCAGAAAGGTTTGGGAAAACAAGTTGCAAATATCGTAGACTATTCCTCTAAGACCCACAATTTTTCTTATAGCCAAGTCAAACTTGGTGCACGGTACTTTAGTCTCAAACGTAACAAACACGCCTTGTAGGACTCGAACCTACGGCATCGGGTTTTGGAGACCCGCGTTCTACCGAACTGAACTAAAGGCGTTTCTCGCTGTGAGGAGTCCTCTAACTTCCAGAGCGAGAATTTTGAGTTCCTACATAGTTTGAAAAAAAGACTGGGTTGACTCTTGTCCCATAAGAATATATGGATTCTATGTCTAGGGCATAAGAGTCAACCTCGTAAGTTGACTCAAATATTAAAAAGATAGGGATGACGGGATTTGAACCTGCGACATTTTGTACCCAAAACAAACACGCTACCGAACTGCGTCACATCCCTGCCACATTTGGGTTATATCTTAAATAGGTCCTGTATCGTCATTTGATCCAACTGATTATAATATCTTATTAGAAATATTTGCTAGTCTGTAAATAGGAGTTCGTCTTTTAGAAAGTCATTGACTGATTTCCTTTATTTATTATGTTATGACTGTTACTCCTATTTCTCCTCATCACTTTTTACCCATAGATTATAAGCATCGAGTACTCGGAGGTAGTCAATCTTTAGATGTAGATTAGAACTATTAAAACTAAGACTAAATAAAAAAATTGAAAGGGAGAATTACAATGCAACACGTGAAAATATATCTTTCTACGGCCCCGGTGGTAGCTACAATATGGTTCGGCATACTCGCTGGTTTATTAATAGAAATAAATCGATTCTTTCCGGATGCTTTAGTATTCCCATTTTTCTAACTTCTTTTTCTTGTCTAAAGTGGTTCTAAACAAAGTAAAAAGTGACAAAACGTTCTGACACATAAGGTTAAAACGCAAAGGATTGATGAAAGGAAATCAATCCTTTAATCAATCAATATTATCCCTCGCCAGTAGTTCGTTCATTTTTTAGAGATCTATAAGCCACCCCTTTCCCCTTTTTCAAGGGGAAGAAAACCTATTTATTATATTACATTTTCTTTTATGCCTAGTAGTAAAGATGTAAGGATAACAATCGCTTTGGAATGTACAAGTTGTATCCGGGTGAAAGCTCATGATAAACCTGCAGGCATTTCTCGATACACTACACGTAAAAATCGTCGAAACACACCAACTCGCTTGGAATTAAAGAAGTATTGTTTTTTTTGTCAAAAGCATACTTTGCACAAAGAGGCAAAAAAATAAACGGTTAATCCGTAAACCTAAGGAGTCAATCTACAACGTTCTTGTGCATCGGTAATTAAAAATAAGACTTATGAATAAATTTATACACTCTGCTCGTAGACGTTCTCCATCTATTCGTTCCGATGAAACTGTCAATTACAAAAATATTAGCTTACTTCGTCGTTTCGTTAGTGAGCAAGGAAAAATAGTATCAAGACGGATGAATAGATTAAGTTCCAAACAGCAGCGTATGGTAGCTACTTCAATAAAGAGAGCCCGTATTTTAGCTTTACTGCCTTTTTTGAACACTGACAATTAGACCATTCAAAAAAGATTAAGTGTTAGAAACTCTTAACAATTAGTAGATAATGCAACAAGCAAAACGTTTCCGCGAAAAAGGTCCAAGTCACTAATATTGTTGATTCAAACCGATAGTTACAAGGTAATATGTCCCTTCGTCTTCCCCCGCTCCTGTCTTTTTTTTTAATTTTTATGTTAGATCTACAACGAGATTTGGTTTCTCTGCCTCTCCCTTCTAAATAGACTTGGAGAGGCTTAAATCTATTGATGGCGATTATTCTCCCTTGCACCTAATCTTTTGTACTATTTTTTTAAAGCAATATGCATCTAAGATAACTATCTGAGCTAGTGTTTTACGATTTAGAAAAACTTGATTCTGATAGAAACCGTGAATCGCCGAACTATGGGTAATCCCATCTCTCCGTGCTGCTGCATTTATTCGGCTAATCCATAGGCGGCGAAAGGTTCTTTTTTTATTTTTTCTATCTTCAGAAGCAAAAAATAACGCCTTACCCTTTTGCTGATTTGCTATTCTAAATAATTTTGAATGAGCGCCTCGAAAACCGGATGCAAAATCAACAATATTTTTGCGATACTTCCGGGCTACAAATCCTCGTTTTACTCTAGTCATTATATTTATAGCCTCACAAAAATCCCAAATTTAAACTAAAAACTTCTTTTTAATTATTCCACGTATTTCAAAAGTATAAGTCCTGTTTCTTTTAATTACTGATGTTAAATCTAACAAAGATGTGAGAAGACTACGTTTTCTCAAAGCGTACCTCCTTCAAAAATTTATTAATATTTTTGAAAACCCAAACGCAGATTTCGATCGATTCCTCCCCCTTCCGTTAAGTTTACCAATATTAAATACCAAAATTAATTTCTTAAAACGTATGATAGAAACATATCTAAGGTAGCAACTTTTGTTCATTTCCATCTTATGTAGGAATTAGAGATTCCGGTGGCTTCTGCTAGGCCGGCTTTCCTTTCTGTACATATTCCAATATTACAAACTAACTTATTACTAATTAACCAAAAGATCTTCTGTTGGAGATGTTACAGATTCCAATGTTTCCGTGGTCAAATCTTACTGGAAGTTGGATCCCTCCTATATACCGGAGTAAAAACTTGATCTGAAATCAGATCAGTTAAACTACTATTGGTGGTCTGCATGATCCCCAACAATTCACTCAGCTCGTTGAAGCTTTTTAATTACATTTCTCAATCATTGGTATATTTGTATAGTAGCGGTATTTTACACTAGAGGTTAGCAAATTGGCTGATCCGTCGTTATAACCGCCGAGATAGAATTGGCAAAGGAGATATGTTAATTGGATACCGCCCACCGAACTTCGTTTGAAAACTCAATATTATAACTATCGATCTGTTTCTATCACCTCAATTTGAAAAGATCGGGTTTGCACCGATTTCAACCACGAATTGCTATTTCCAAATGGAACAGCTGGATGATGAATTAATTCCCACTTCAATACCTGGATTACCCAACGGTAGAAATCTCCGAATAAAGATAAAAAAGAGGGTTCCCGACCCATACAAGTCACACATACACCCTGGTACAAACCCCCCGTCGTTGGGGACACTCACGAAGAGCAGGGGATTTAGTGATACTCCCCAGCACTCGTCTTGCTCCTCTAATAAGTTGCTGATTTGTTGGCATGCTCAAAGATACAGAAAATTTATCCGGTTTAAAAGATTCTCAACCAGTTGGGAGAGTTTTTTTTATGTAGAGTTGCTTTTTGCAAGAGGTGTTGAGAAAACCTACCTCTTGGCTTGGAATGAACCTTTCTTAAGATTTAAATGGCTTCTTTTTAAGATCTTAATTATCTAAACTAAGTAGCGGTAATACTACAAGAAATAATAAAACGTGCCCTTACTTACTAATAATAATAAAAGATTCACCTGCAAATCCCAAGTAATTTCTCTTAACAAATTCTGTTTATCCCGAAACGGTTTCTAACGCTACGAGATCCACGATACCATAATCCCGGGCTTCTTCTGCTGAAAGAAATACGTCTCTTTCCATGTCTTCAGAAATTATCCAGAGGGGTTTACCGGTTCTCTGCGCATAAACTTTAGTTATACAATCGCGTAGTTTTGACACTTCCTCCGCTTCCATGACACATTCTCCAGCTTGTCCATCATAATATGAACTAGCCGGTTGGTGAATCATAACCCTAATAACCTAAATCTGATTAGGTTTAACCGTACAAGCAGATATCTTTGCATACGGCTAGCTTAAACAATTGAGAATTTTTGAGAATCTATGGGAACCTAATTAATTTAAACATGTTAGGCATCACTTTTCTGTTTTTATGCTACTTCACTTTATTGTTAACTATTTGTTTTTGTTGTACTACATATACGAAACGGCTTTGTAAAATCCCACCATCCTTCCTTTTGTAGTAATATGATGGTTCTGTCACTACCTACGGCAGTAATCCCGAAGTTTGTTATGTATACCCTTTATGGGCAAAGGCGTCGGCCTTACTTGAATCTCAGAATTCCGTTTTTGTAAAAAAGGTATATATCTTTTTTTTTTTTCAGCTTGTAAGATTTATGACGCTAAGATAATTTCATCTTAATCGAGGGAAACTCTAAACCGCACGGATTAAATACTTGCCTCGACACCGTTTACCCTTCTAATACTGTCCTGTTTCAATTTTGTCTGTGTGTTAAAAAAGTAACCAAGTACTAGTTGCCATGCTATTGTTACTCGGGTCGAGCGAAGGCAAAACACGAATTCAAACAAATCATTGGCGCCAAGCGTGGGGTAGTGCTATACGTCTGGTAATTTCTCCTCCAGCCAAAATGGAAGATCCCATGGAAGCAGCAAGTCCCATACAAATAGTATGTACATCTGGTACGACGAATTGCATTGCATCATATACAGATATTCCGGCTAATACCGCTCCACCGGGAGAATTTATATATAAATACATATCTTTGGCCTGATCTTCACCGTTTAGATACATCATGATACCAATAAGTTGATTAGCTATCTCGTCATCGACTTGTTGACCTGGAAAAAGAAGCCTTTCTCGATAAAGCCTGTTGATCGGGATAGAAGACCCCCCCAAAAAAACCGTGTAGGTATCGTTGGAAACATACGGCTCTAATATCCTTTCTAAGAGGATAGAAAAAACGGAATGAACAAATAAGCTGAAAGTAATAGATTTTCTATTTGCTTCTTACCTGTATCTTGTTATGCCAAAATAAAGGAATTACGTTTTTTTCTGTTCAAGTCTGTTCGATCCAATTTTCGCTTCTTTTTTTACTTCTTGAACTACATTGTAACCGGTAGTTGGTACAGTACAAAGACCAAAGATTTCTTTCTTCCGCACCCGTACATTTCCGTCTAATCTCGAATATTTTTGATTGAAGGAATCTTTAGGCTCATTTCCTACCCCGGAGGCTTAGCTTACTATAATTTTACGAACACCACTCGCACATATGGAACAAGTAGTTTTCCTTGAAACTTATTTATTTCTGTATTTCACTAGGCTGGAAAGACTGAATATGTTAGATTATATTTATCTATCGCTTTTTGTTTTGCATATATTCGTATCCTTGTAACGACCTATCCTTGGGTTCAAATTACCGTGGCCTATACGACCTGTTAGTTTTAACTAGCCATGGGTTCCGTGCAGGAAATAATACTAAAATCAAATAATAATTGTTAGAGCAGATATCTTTAAGAATTTGGTTGCTGCTTGATCACTAGTTTACATCTTTATCCCAGAATATATTATATAGGAACAAACCGCTTAGCTATAAAATGGCGGAGACAAGTTCCACTAGATTCGAGATATCAAACAAGTTGGACTATACGTCAACCCAAACCGCATCCTCTTCCCCAGGTAGACGAAAGGGAACTTTTGGAACACCAATTGGCATGTGAAGATTATTAAAACATATTATGGTTATCTCGAGATTGGGATCGTAAAAGGATTTAATTGATAAAGATTGATTTGTGTAATAACAGTATTATAACATATTTGTTTATTGGAAACGGCAAAAACCCGTGGGGTCGATCTCTTATTTAAGCAGATAGTATTAAGTCATAATGGGACCAATCCCAACATTGTTACACGAAGAAAGAAGATGCTAAAATGTTAATGTCTCCACTCATAGACGAGGGAGAAAGTGCTGGTTTGAGATACTTGTTTTTGGACAACCAACTGAGTGGAATAAAAATGAAAAGTAAGATATGTTTGCTATTTTTGGAAAAACTGGTTTCACTTACGTGGCCTCAATGATAAACCAAAATAGTTTATTCTATCTCTTTTTAAATATTCCCCTCTATTTTTTTTCTTGCCTGAAATCTTTTATCTAGTAAATCTTATGTAAGTAGGATTATTGCAAGAAAGTTACATACTGAACCGTTTCTAATATTTGAACAATCAAGAAAGGGGTTTTTCACGGGTTTGCCTTGGTATCGCGTTCACACCGTTGTCTTAAACGACCCAGGTCGGCTAATTTCAGTTCACCTTATGCATACTGCTTTGGTTTCTGGTTGGGCGGGTTCAATGGCTTCATATGAATTAGCTGTCTTTGACCCTTCTGATCCCGTTCTTGATCCTATGTGGCGACAAGGTATGTTTGTGATTCCCTTTATGACTCGTATCGGAATAACAAAATCTTGGGGAGGTTGGAGTATAACCGGAGAGACTGCAACAGACGCAGGTATATGGAGTTATGAAGGCGTAGCCGCAGCTCATATCGTACTATCTGGTTTACTTTTTTTAGCCGCTATATGGCATTGGGTGTATTGGGACTTAGATCTGTTTCGTGATGATCGAACGGGGAAACCATCCTTAGATTTACCAAAAATATTTGGAATTCACCTATTTCTTTCAGGAGTACTTTGTTTCTCATTTGGGGCATTTCATGTAACTGGTTTATTTGGTCCTGGGATTTGGGTGTCAGACCCTTACGGATTAACCGGAAGAGTAGAATCTGTAGATCCGGCTTGGGGGGCGGAAGGTTTTGACCCATTCATTCCAGGCGGGGTGGCATCACATCACATAGCAGCAGGAGTTTTAGGTATACTAGCCGGATTATTTCATCTCAGTGTTCGCCCCCCCCAAAGATTATACAAAGCTTTACGTATGGGAAATGTTGAAACTGTGTTATCCAGCAGTATTGCTGCTGTTTTTTTTGCTGCTTTTGTTGTTTCTGGAACCATGTGGTACGGTTCCGCCGCCACCCCAATTGAACTCTTTGGGCCCACACGCTACCAATGGGATCAGGCATATTTCCAACAAGAGATAGAAAGACGAGTACGATCAAACCAAGCTGATAATCTCAGTCTTTCCCAAGCTTGGTCTAAGATTCCTGAAAAATTAGCCTTTTACGATTATATTGGTAACAACCCCGCAAAGGGTGGGTTATTTAGAGCAGGTGCGATGGACAATGGAGATGGTATAGCGGTCGGCTGGTTGGGCCATGCTGTTTTCAAAGATAAGGAAGGACATGAACTATTTGTACGCCGCATGCCGACTTTCTTTGAAACATTTCCGGTCGTTTTGGTAGATAAAGAAGGTGTTGTGAGAGCTGATGTACCATTCAGACGGGCAGAATCAAAATATAGTGTTGAGCAAGTAGGTGTCACTGTAGAATTCTTTGGTGGCGAATTGGATGGGGCAAGTTTTAGCGATCCCGTTACCGTAAAGAAATATGCTAGGCGTGCTCAATTAGGTGAGATTTTTGAATTTGATCGTGCCACGTTAAAATCGGATGGTGTATTCAGGAGTAGTCCACGAGGTTGGTTCACTTTTGGACACGCCACATTTGCTCTTATTTTTTTCTTTGGTCACATTTGGCATGGTGCGAGGACCTTATTTAGAGACGTCTTTGCCGGCATCGACCCCGACTTGGATGCCCAAGTTGAATTTGGTGCATTTCAAAAGTTGGGAGACCCGAGTACTAAGAAGCAATCTGTATAGTTGTTTCTTTTTTAGAGACCTCATATAGATCAAAATCTTTTTGATACCAATCGAGTCAAAAGACGATTGAATAAAAGATGAATTGTCTTTTCACAATTTCGTGTAACTTCTTTGAGTTAATTATTTCCAGCCAGAACAAATCAAAAGTACAGTCTGAAATTCAATTAACAGGATGATATTCAAAATCCATTAGTACGAGAGATTTATTGAAAAAAAATCAACTTGTTACCTAACCTATGGAAGCACTGGTTTATACATTTCTTCTGGTAGCCACTTTAGGTATAATATTTTTTGCCATTTTCTTCCGAGAACCTCCAAAAGTACCCACTAGGGGAAAATAGTAAATTTGTTAATAGAACTCACATGAAATTAATGAGAGACCTTCCTTTTCAATCTTTAAGAAGAAGGTCTCTCATGGTCTCACTAATCTTCATGTTCTTCGAAAGGGTCTCTTAATTCCTTGGATGGTTGACCAAAAGCGGTATATAAAGCGTACCCGGTGAAACTAATAAGTGAACAAGATGTAGAAATAGTGACTGAAGTTGCGGTTTCCGTTGCCATATAACCCAATAGATGTTATCTTTTTCTACTTTACCCTGTATAGTATAGTAGTATACAAAGTCAGCAAATTTCAACCAGTTGAACATGCTTTATGGCTACGAAAGTTATTGATGAAACTCCTAAGGGTAAACCAAGAATTAGTTTGTTAGGGATGGTTTTGAAACCGCTTAACTCAGAATATGGGAAGGTCGCTCCTGGTTGGGGAACCACTCCCTTGATGGGTTTTTTTATGGCTCTATTTGCTATATTCCTAGTTACTATTTTGGAGATTTACAATTCATCTGTATTATTAGACGGCATTTCGATTAGTTGGTAGAAAAGCCCCGAGTCCTATTAATGCAACAGCAACTGTTGAGGATTCGGAAATGGAAAAAGCAATAGAAATTGAAGAGGTAGTTAAATCGCGTAAATCCATTTTTTTTCAGTAATATGGGTGTGTGATTCGCCGTAATTAATCCAATTCAATGAATAGCTAGTTCTTCATTTCGGTTAGTTAAGCAATAGTTCTTCTATCACTTCTATTTCGCTGGGTAGTTATCAAATGATTACTACCCAAAGCGCAAAAAGATAAAGATATTTGAGAAGGTTTAAAAACTATGATTAAATTGCATCAATTTACGACTCAAATCCCGTGATAAAGTTGTTATCCTAAAATGTGGGTATAAAAACATAAGATAATTAAGAAATATCTGTTTTATGTACTCAATTGATAACAGAATAAATGCTGAGAGAAGATTTGGTACCCATCACGTTTTCTTTTTATAAAGAAATCAGGTATTTCATCGAGATAGAGTCAAAATCCAAGGTTTTTCAACCAATTAGATTAAAACGAGGTAACTTATATCCAATTATGTATTCTACTTGTTTCCACTAGTCTTTAGGAAAACATATGTTGATAAGGTAAAAAGATTTCCCAATACGCTATACTAGTTTCCAACTAAAAGAGGCTAACGTGAGAATGGGGTAGGACTTTTTTCTAGCCTTCGACAGATAACTCAATATCCCCTCTTAGTATGTTAGGAGGAAGATACTAATGAGGATTTGATCCATTCATTTACCTCGTAAATGAATGATTTCCAAAATATGTTTATGCCCAATAAGCTGTGTGAGGCAAAACCCTCATGTACAGTTTCTTAAGAGGGAGGTCGAATAGGCTTACCTATCTTGCTAAAATCTATGATTGGTTTGAAGAACGATTGGAAATTCAGGCAATTGCTGACGATATTACTAGTAAATATGTCCCCCCTCATGTAAACATATTCTATTGTTTAGGAGGAATCACGTTGACTTGTTTCTTGGTCCAGGTAGCTACCGGTTTTGCTATGACCTTTTATTATCGTCCGACTGTTACGGAAGCTTTTTCTTCTGTTCAATATATAATGACTGAGGTCAATTTTGGTTGGCTTATACGGTCTGTTCATCGTTGGTCAGCAAGTATGATGGTATTAGTGATGATTTTGCATGTATTTCGTGTTTATCTAACAGGTGGATTCAAGAAGCCTCGCGAATTGACTTGGGTTACTGGAGTGATTTTAGCTGTATTAACCGTCTCTTTCGGTGTAACTGGTTATTCCTTACCTTGGGATCAGATTGGCTACTGGGCCGTCAAAATCGTCACAGGTGTACCTGAAACCATTCCTTTAATAGGATCTTCATTAGTGGAATTATTACGAGGAAGTGTAAGTGTTGGACAATCTACATTAACTCGTTTTTACAGTTTGCACACTTTTGTACTGCCGCTTCTGACTGCCGTTTTCATGCTGATGCACTTCCTAACGATTCGTAAACAAGGTATTTCGGGTCCTTTACAATTTTTTCATCATTAGCATAGGTAGGAAAAAGAAACAAACTAATTCTTCTATAAGAGTTTCCGGTAGTATTTGTTGTTCTATTGCCGCAATTACTTATAGATGAGAAGTTACTTGGCGGGTATCATTTTTAACTAACAAGATAATACAATTAAACGTCAAGGAGGAAAAATTGGATTATGGGAGTGTGTGACTCGTCAAAAGATTTGCATGGAGGCTATACGGATATCCGGTTGATCATTGTCAACGTATCTACTTCCCCCCCTACCCAACCTTTATTTTTCAGGACTAAGTTTTGAAACCTGGGTGTAAAAGCATTTTTTTAGTAATAAAGTCCTTTGGGGGATTTTTTCCATGATCGAATTAAATATATTTGAAGGCTTCGTGATACCCCAACTATCTATTCTATTAATTATCTATTCTATCTGGAATAGAATTACGTGGGATTCTATACGGTTTTTAGATTAATACATACATTTCCTTTGTATTAGTTATCAAATTCCGGTAGCAGTAGCCGTCGGCGTACAAAGACGATCTAAAGAGCTAATTGGTTAAAATAGCAACGAGTTGAAATCCTATAGTAGCTTCCGAATTGACTATCTTGTGTAAGTCAAGAATACTAGAAGTAGAATACTATACGATATTAGATAATCCGCGAAGCTTTGACCTAGAATGAGAATAACTAGCTGATTCGGATAAGAAGCAAGTTGAACAAACAGGACTTACTTTTCGTATCTTTCCAGTCCTTGTATTTTACAAGAAGGGGTGGTAAGCCAGAGGCTCGAGCCGTATGGGAGGAAATTCCCACATTCGATTCTTAGGGGGGAGTGAACAGTCTATCCCAATAACAAAAAAACCTGATTTGAACGATCCTGTTTTGCGTGCAAAATTAGCTAAAGGTATGGGACATAATTACTATGGTGAACCTGCTTGGCCCAACGATTTATTATATATATTTCCTGTAGTAATATTAGGGACTATTGCATGTATTGTAGGGCTGGCCGTTTTGGAACCATCGATGATTGGTGAACCGGCAAATCCTTTTGCAACTCCCTTGGAAATCTTACCTGAGTGGTATTTTTACCCTGTATTTCAAATACTCCGCACAGTACCAAGTAAATTATTAGGTGTTCTTTCAATGGCGTCAGTACCTGCAGGTTCATTAATTATTCCTTTTCTTGAAAATGTTAATAAATTCCAAAATCCATTTCGACGACCAGTCGCCACAACAGTTTTCGTAATTGGTACCGCGGTTGCTATTTGGTTAGGTATTGGAGCAACCTTACCTATTGAGCGATCCCTAACTTTGGGTCTATTTCAATAACTTCTTATATTAAGATTAAGTAGGAATTCAATAAATATTGGTATTCAGTCTAGGGACTAATTGCTACCCAGTAGAAGTTCCCTAGACTCACTTGTTTTCGATCTTTTGTATTTAAGTTATAGTAGACAAAAATATAAGTATCCCTCCCCGGCTAAGCTTCAACTAGTTGTCATCGATTCATTTACACACTTTCAAACCCTTTAATGCCAAACATATCATTCAGATTCTTTTTCTTATTCTCTTTTTCTTATTAGAGGGCTATGATTTGATTTCTAGAACTTGCATCAACTGCTATCTAATCTTTCACAGGTAATTCTATTGTAAAACGGTCTCGTAATTCTTTTATCAGTTGATCGACCGATTTTTGTCCAAAATTCCTTATTTTTGAGAGATCTTCTCGGCTATAGGTTAGCAAATCGTCAATTGTGTATATTTCGGCCCTTTTGAGACAATTGAAAGTTCTAGCAGGTAATTCTAATTGGTCAATAAATATATTTTTGGGATTAATTTCGTTTTGTTTTGTCCCGTTACCCGAGTGAAGTCGTAAAGATGCTAATCTTGTCGAGTCTAGAGATTGCTTGTCATTCTCTAGCAAGGAAGTTTTTTCATAATTGATTTGTAAAAAGGGAGTTAACAGATTGATAACCTTACTAGAAGCCTCTATAAGGGCTTCGTGTGGTGTTGGACTACCATTAGTCCATATCTCGATAAATGAGATTTCCTGCGTCACATTACCGTTTCCAAATAGATGCACACTATAATTTACGTTTCGGACCGGCATAAATACCGCATCAATTGGAAATTGCCCATCTTGGCATTTAGATATATCTTCTATACGATATCCGCGGCCTCTTTCAATCCCTAATTCAATAGTTAGAGATATTGGTTGTGTAATGGTAGCTATATATTGCGATTTATCAATTGCTTTGACACGAGGTGGAAATAATATATCACCTGCAGTTACTTCTTTAGGACCTGTTACAGATGAAAACGCCTCCCAAATATCGTTGGAATCACTCTTAAGCACAATTTCTTTCGAATTAACTGAAACATCATGGATTGTCTCTTAAAGACCCGTTAGTGTAGAATATTCGTGTACAATTCCGCGGAATTTTGCAAGCGTTATACTTGTTCCTTCAATCTCTTGCAATAAAGCTCTACGCATTGCAATTCCTACAGTACTAGCTTGGCCCTTTTCAAAGGGAGATACGGCAAAACGCCCATAGTGAAATCGTTCACCTTCTTTTTTTAATTCGAGACATTTCAAGTTAATGGCTTCGGTATAGGTTGATATATCATCCTTGAACATATGAGAAATTACCCCTCTTTCAAAATGATATACTACTCGCTCGTTAAACGCGTCTCTTGATAGGAGGTCGACAACCATTATGTGGCATGGGAGTAACGTCACGTACAAAACTTAGTATTAATCCGCTTCTCCGGATAGCTCGTAAAGCCGTATCTCTTCCCGGTCCGGGTCCGCTCATCATAACTTCCGCTTGTTTCATACCACGATCCATTAATGCCCGAATCATATTTTCTGCTGCGGCTTGTGCAGCAAAGGGCGTACTTTTGCGTGTTCCTTTAAATCCACAAGAACCGGCGGAAGACCATAGAATTACTTGTCCTTGCATGTCTGTTATTGTAATTATGGTGTTATTAAAACTTGCTTGTATATGAATAACTCCTCGTTGAACTTCGCGTTTCCTTCCTCCTCGTAGTCGTAATCTTTTTGAATTACTAAGCATAATCAATTAGTTTTTTTAGTAGGAAGCTATAGTTGTGTGAGACCCGTTCCCATATACGTGTTTTCTATGCCATAATTTTTTTTATCCTTGTCTTTGTTTGTGCTTTGAGTTACAACAAATAATCATAACTCGCCTACGTCTACGGATCAATCGGCATTTATCACATATCTTACGAATGGAAGCACGAATTTTCATACCTACAGCTTAGATTTAAATTTGGTATATCTACCCATAGATTTACTACCTGTTTCCTATGGTCTATTGAAAATAGAAATCTGAGAATCAGTAATTTTTAAGAATGTACAACTATTGATTAACTATTGGTTGTATGCTTACTTCTGAGGCGGTAGATAATACGTCCCTTGGTAAGATCGTAAGGGCTCAGTTCGGCTTTTACCCTATCTCCTGGTAATATCCTTATATAACTACGTCATATCCTTCCCGATATATGAGTCAATACTTGGCATCCATTATCTAAACATGCTCAAAACGTGGCATTGGGTAAAGATTCTGTAACTATACCTTCCATATCAATAAGATTCTGTTTTTTCATTATTCAAAATAAGTAAACCTCCTATTCACAGGTTTCTACTAAAATATCTTGTTTTTAAAACGTATTTACTAGAAATAGACAAGATATATCATCTTTTTTCAACTATTTTTACCAAATATGACATAAGATTTCTCCTCCAATTTTCTTTCGTCGAGCTTCACGATCAGTTATGAGTCCACGAGATGTTGATGAAATGGCGATTCCTATCCCCCCCAATATCTTTGGAATTCCACTCCAACCGGAGTATATTCTAAGGCCGGGCTTGCTAATATATTGAATAGTTGTTATGCAAGGTTCTTTTCTCTTCCCAAAATACTTTAGTCTAACATCTAAAAAACTGTTTTCACCTTCCACGTGTTCTGTAATATCTCTTAGCAAGCCTTCTTCCAAGAGGATTTGTACAATACTTTTAGTCATTTTGGTATTTGGTATCCTAGTCAAAGCCTTTTTATTTATGTTTGCATTTCTTATTGAAGTAACTGTTATAAAAATAGCATTATTTTTCATGAAATATCCATTGATAATATGTTGCTCCCGAACCAATTTCTTGACTTCCTTCCTTTTCTACCTAAAAGGATTTAAATAGGATTTGAATCAGTAAAAATACGAGATAAAAATAGATCCTGTCCTATCTAAACATATTTGTACTAATATATCTTTATTCTTTATTATTTCTTCAGGTTACATCTCTAGAAATATTTGACCCTTAAAATCTTCAAATTTATATCCTACTGAAATCTCATAGTTTTCTTTTTGAAAGTATAAGATGATACCTCTTAAATATGAATTTAATGACTTTTTTATTACAACACTTCGGGAGCTAATGATATTATTCTGGCAAGATTATATTTTCTTAATTCTCCGGCAACTGGACCAAAGATTCGAGTCCCTTTAGGATTTCCTTCTTGATTGATAATTACGGCTGCATTGTCGTCAAAACTGACGACCATTCCATTGTGTCGCTTCAGCCCTTTTCGAACACAAACTGCCACTGCCCTAACTACTTCCGATTTATTCAAAGACATATTAGGTACAGCTTCCTTAACTACGGCACTTACAATATCGCCTATACTTGCGTATCTACGATTACCATTTCCTAACACCCGAATACACATTGGCTTACGGGCTCCGCTATTATCTGCTACATTTATATAACTTTGGGTTCGAATCATCTGATATCGATGGTAAAAAAGTAATAGATTGAGTGACATTTATCTATCTATATTAAGAGAAGGAAAAAAAGAGCAAATAGATAATAAAAAGGAATTTGCAACAATTAGAAATATCTATTTGCTTCAAAAAAAGAAGGATTAAGGGTCTTGTTTAGTCATCTATTTCATCTATTAAAGTAGGACTGTATCTTAAGAATTTAATATCCCCAGCTTAGATTTATATTAATTCACACTTTATTTAAAGTTACTAATCGGGTAAGTATAGGCATTTTATGTGCCGCCATCAACATAGCGGTTTCAGCAATCTCTTTAGAAACTCCACTTAATTCATAAATTATTCGACCTGGTTTAATTGTAGAGACCCAATATTCTGGAGATCCTTTGCCTGAACCCATGCGGGTTTCGGCTGGTCTCATCGTAATTGGTTTATCGGGGAAGATGCGTATCCATAATCTTCCGCCCCGACGGGCATGCCTGGTTATTGCTCTTCTTCCTGCTTCTATTTGCCGAGCTGTAATCCAGGCAGGTTCCATAGCTTGAAGGGCAAATGTTCCAAATGAAATCACATTACCACGACTAGATAGTCCCTTCAGCCTTCCCCGGTGTTGTTTACGATATTTAGTTCGTCTGGGGTTGCAATCGATGCTAAAAGAGTCTTTTCATCTCTGCAATAGAACCGGATGTGGTAGTTTTCTTCCGTCCGGCTCCCCGTAAATATAATAATATTATTTAGTAATCGCATAACGATTATTTACTGGTTTCCATCGCTTCACAAAGTTTTGTTATTTTCTACTAATACTCATTTAGTAGAAAATTTGTTACTATGAAGCATTGGATCTACGGGCGAGAATTTGCTTCATAACGTAAGTCCCTCTTCAATTTCTTTTTAGCTTCAAAGAAGAACTTATAAGCTTCCCTCGCTATCCTATCTCCCAGATTCTTGGTATTCATAAAATGAATAATATTTGGGAGTTTCCTCGTTGTTTAAATCTTTAAAAAAAACACGTTTAGGTTCTCCCTAGCTAAGATGGAGCCAGAGTATCTAATATTTTACCCTTAGTTTTATCTGGTCAAGTTTCTCAGTATCAATTGACCAAAAGCTCTTCTCAAATTATGAGGGAATAATGCTATATTACATAATCTTTTGGAAGTTGGTTAATTAACCATACGATTATTTTGTGGAAAACAACTTGAGATATCTTAATTTTTTTTCCAAGAATACCGTGAAAAAGTTTCAGCTTACCCAAAGATAGGAGTTCCGTGGATGAGATATTTCTACGGTTAAATAATGTTTAATTTAGCTAACGTATTTATATACTTATTCTTAACTTTTTTTATAAGATTTTTCTACACGAAAAAAAAAGATGTCTTTTCAACGAGTCGCCCACTAAGCGTAGCAAAAATATTTCAAAATTCAGAATAAAATTACTGAAATTCAGATAGAATGAAAATCCTCTAACTTCAATTCGATTATAAACTAATAGAACTACTATTCTATTAGTTCTATCTTTTATTAAGACGATTAAGCAGCATTAAAAACCCATATCTTTATGCCTAAAACTCCACGAGTTGTCTGAGCCGGATGGTAACAGTAACTTAAATTAGCTTTAATGGTTTGGAGGGGAACTCGACCTTCTCTAGCCCATTCAACACGCGCCATTTCGCTACAATTTAGACGTCCAGCTATTTGGATCTTGATGCCTCCACCAGTCTTTTTTCCAACGAGTTCAATGGTTTTCTTCATAATTCGCCGAAAAGGTACTCTACTTTGAAGTTGCGAAACAACATTTTCTACCAAAATCTTAGGTTCTCCGTGGGGTTGGGTAACACCAGTTAAAATAACTTGGAGATTTTGACGTTCCATTCCTAAAATCTTTCCCAAATCATTCTTCATTTGATTAATCCCCAAATTTTGTTCCTCAATGAGTAAATTTGGAAATCCAGTATTTATAATAATCTGTAAAAGATCAGTTTTTCGCCGAATCGCAATTTGCCCAATTCCCCCATAGTTGGTAACATTCTTTCGATGTTTTTTTATATATTTTTCGACAAGAGTCCGTATCTTTCGATCTTCTTCAAGAAGATTTGGGTAATCCTTCTTATTTGCAAACCAGTAAGAATGATGCTTTTAACTTACACCGAGTCGGAAACCAAGTGGATGAATCTTCCGTCCCATATTTGTTAATATCTCCCCTAATACGGTAATAAATTTTTCTTTTATAATTTCTTCTCATTCTCAAATAAGTGCAATTAATTAGCTAATAATGTGCATTCATTTCCTTCTTTAATTTCTAACAGATTTTGAGATTAATTGAATAGTTACTTCACACGTGGGTTTCCGTATTGGATAGCCGCGTCCTTGAGCTCTCGGACGAAACCTGCGCAAATATTGGGATTTATCTACCCAGGTTTTACTTACAACTAATTCGGACTTATTAAGTCCAAAATTGGTACTTGCATTTGCAGCTGCAGATAGAACTAGTTTTGAGACGTAGTTACATGCTCTATAAGGCATGAATTCGGGTGATACAAGTGCTTCTTCATAAGAACAATATCGTATTCGATCGAGAATACGTTGCATTTTGAGAAGTGATACACGAATATTTCTTCCTATAGCTTGTCCTTTCATCCGCGATTTCTTTTTATTTCCCATATGATTTCTTCATTATCTACGAGATGCTTTATCATTTTTAGCGTGTCCACGGAAATTTCGGGTTGGTACAAATTCTCCCAATTTATGACCCACCATACGATCGGTTACGTAAATTGGTAAATGATCCCGCCCATTATGAATTGCAATTGTGTGACCAATCATAATGGGGACTATTGCGGAAGCACGTGACCAAGTTGTAACTAATTTTCTTTCCTTAGTTTTGTTAAGGTTTTGAATCTTATTTATTAAATGAATGTTAATAAAAGGCCCTTTGCTTGATGAACGTGGCGTAAATAGTTACTCCTCTCCTAATACTTTCACTTAAAAGTTAAGACTTTGTGCGTCGACGGAGTATAAGTGGATTTGTACATCCTTTTTGTCGATTACCTATTCCAAGTGTAACGTGTCCCCAAGGAGTTAATGGTTTTTTCCTACCAATAGGGGTTTTTCCTTCTCCTCCTCCGTGTGGATGATCCACGGGATTCATAGCCGAACCCCTAACTTTCGGTCTTTTTCCCAACCAACGGTTGGACCCGGCCTTTTTAAGTCCTTTGTTATTTATATCTGTGTTTCCAACTCGACCTATGCTTGCAAAACAATCTTTAGGCACTAAACGGATTTCGCTAGAAGGTAATTTTAGTGTAGCTAATTGACCTTCTTTTGCAATTATTTTTGCTATGGTCCCGGCCGCCCTAACCAATTATCCACCTTTCCCGGATTTTAGTTCTACATTGTGTATAATAGTGCCTAAAGGCATTTTAGTTGAAGTAGATTTCCTTAATTTTGTCTTCTTGTTAGATAACAAGACAAAAAGTAATCTCTCTTCCCAAACTGTACGAGCTTTTTTCAAAGCATACAGCTTTCTAGATGTGAAATAAGCAAAGACTTTACTATTGTGGATTAATATAGAAGAATAGACGCTTACTCAACAAATGAACATTTGTTGAAATAGAAAGAAATAAGTGTTTTTTCTTTTCTTTACTTGGAACTTTCTCTCACATCCTTAGATTTCTCGTTTTTTACTTGCACCTGGTTCTTAGTACACTAAATTAATATAACCAGGATTTCTGATTTCGATGACTCGCGTTAACATTATTCAATGTCTGAGATAACTTAGGAAACTACGTTTATTTGGCATTTCCCTCATATGATTGCGTTGTCTTGCATCTTTAATGTATGTCAAATTAATATTTTGTAGTTTCGGTATTGTCTCTGACCCCAACCCGACTTTTTTTCTCCGTTAACTTAGAAAGCAGAGGGCTTTTTGCTCCTCCACCGCCTTAATTTTGGGTTATTTATCCATTTCCATATTATTGTACCTTCTCATGGATCTCTATCCTTTAGCACATGCTTTTGTTCTCAGATTAGTTAACTATTTGAGTTCATTTCAAGATTTTATGCAATTTTGAAATAGTGCCTGGTTTGGAAGTCGAGTCTACAACCTAATTGATCAATTATTGAACACGCAAGTCATCGATTCAACCCGCGCGCTCAGAGGTAAGGCATTTCCTATTGAAATAGAGCCATCTGGACCTGACGTAATCATATCTCCAATATTTAATCCTTTTGGATGTAAGATATATCTTTTTTCACCATCTGCATAATTTATTAGACAAATGTATGTGTTACGATTGGGGTCATATTCAATACTTGCCACTCTTCCAGTAACGTTGATTTTGTCCCTTCGAAAGTCTATTATACGATATAACCGTTTGTGAGCACCTCCTCTGTGTCTACTTGTTATAATTCCCCTATTATTTCGTCCGCTTTTAGATATTTTCCCATAAATTAATTTCTTGTAAGGTTTTTTAGCTGTCACTCTTGAAAAACTTAATATCTTTTTTTTTAAGTTGGGAATAAATGTTTCACTTAGTCTTAATTAGGTATCCATATCTATATATTATTTCTTTTGTTAGAATGTTTCTATTTCTTTTTGTTTTTGTATGGTACGGCAAAGTAGACAAATTATTAGAGTTGATTAAGAAAGAATGGAATGTAATAATTTTGTTTTAATCTAACAATCATTTTTTTATGACCTGTAGAATTATATTTTGATTTATTTATTCTTTTACCAGACTTATTTCTTAGTGAAATACTGTTTATACCTTCGAGTTTCACGTCGAAAAAACCTTCTATCCAGTTTTTCATTTCAGTTTTAGTTAATTTTGAATAGACTTGAAAAGTATATTGATTCTGCTGTAGAAGTTGTACAGACTTTTCAGTTATTACTTGATTACTCACTTTATCCATACCTTAGTAGTCCTTGAACGTTGAATGCATATTTTTTTAGAAATGTGGAAAAATCAATAATATTTATGTGTTAAGTTTTTTTTTATCTATTTAAGATCTTTTATTCTTCTTTTTGAAACTCCAGTATAGTTTATTTTTATATCATTTTTAAAACTAATTAACTCTTATTGTATTGTATATAGTTTTTTACTTGCATCCAACAGGATTTGAACCTGTGAATTCGCCAATTATGAGTTGGGTGCTTTAACCATTCAGCCATGGATGCTGTTTCATAGATTTGTTGTATTATACATAGATCTTTTCATTATCATGATGGTTGGTTTTCTTTTTATTAGGGGTACTATATCGTGTTCACCACGCACATAAAACTAGAAATCTGAGACATTTAGAAGTGTTTTCCTATTATTCCTGACGTAGTGAGAAATAGAATGATAGATTTGATTCCTCCTTTAATCTTGGCATTTGCCCTACTATAGATAATTTTTGCCCAGTGGGAACGAAGAAAGTCACAATTTGTATATTCCGCCTGTCACATGGTTGCTAAGTTGTTGGAAGGATTCCCTTAAGAAAGGGAAGAAGGACAGACAAGCAAGAAGAGATTTGAGGCGAAATCCCTGGCGGGAGATGAAAACAAATGATGAAGGATTCCTCGAGAAGTTAACAACTATTCGAGTGATTACGAATTTTTCTAGTCAAAATGAATTTGATACATACGCGAGGAAGGTTCTGGGAGCAATACCAGTTCTGACTCCCCCCGAACCGGGAGCCGTGTGAGGTGAGAATCTCACGCACGGTTCTGAATGAGCGGAAAGATCGAAAATCTTCTTTTCGACTCTGACTCTCCTACACCAGTCGTTGCTTTTTTCTCCGTTACGTCTAAAGTAGCAGCTCTAGCTTCATTTACACGACTCTTCGGTCTAATTTTTCCACACTTACCCACTGAATGGCATATCGCCGTCGGATTATTAGCTGCCTTTAGCATGATATTGGGAAATCTAATTGCCGTGACTCAGAGAAGCGTAAAACGTATGCTAGCTTATCCTTCTATAAGCCAGATTGGATATATCATGATTGGGGTACTTGCTGCAGACTCAGGGAACGGTTACGCAAGTATGATAACTTATACGTTTCTCTATATATTCATGAATTTGGGAACTTTTGCCCGTATCACCCCATTTGGTTTACGAACCGGAACTGATAATATTAGAGATTACGCGGGATTATACATGAAGGATCCTGTTCTAACATTCTCTCCGGTTTTACGTTCACCATCCTTAGGGGGTATGCCTCCACCATCCGGTTTTTTTGGTAAACTCCATCTCTTTTGGCATGGCTGGAAAGCTGGTTCGTACCCATCGGTTCTGGTGGCGCTCGTCACAAGTGTCATTTCCATCTATTACTATCTAAAAATAATTAAATCAATGTTCACCGGGAAGAGTGGAAAGACCGATACACCCATAATTCCTAGACAAAATTCATTAGCTTCCCCATCAATGTTGATTCCAAAGAATTCTCTTGAAATAGCTATGATCATTTGTGCGCTAGCATCAACCCTATCGGGTATATTGATAGATCCTATCATCGAAATCACACGGAAGACCCTCTTTTAGATCCACTTTAAAGGTACGAAACTACCTTTTCTTTCTTCTCCATTTTTTCCTGCGGGCGAGGAGGGATTCGAACCCCCGACACCGTGGTTCGTAGCCACGTGCTCTAATCCCCTGAGCTACAGGCCCCGCCTATACTGCTACTGTATAGCATTTGCTCCGGGATCCGCTTGGAACGTCCTAGAATCAAGTTGTTTTCCCCTACCCTACTTGACTTAAGAGTGGTTTTAGGATATAGTGTTATAGGGGATGTACGCATCAACACAACTTCCCAAAAGAAGAAGATGATGCGTACATCCCCCGGGGGGGGATCTACGCATCATCTATGGGGTGTTGTGTTGATGCTTAGATCCCCCCCCTGGGGCTTCCT